AAAAAAATAGGCCCTGTCTTTCCAAGTAAGTGGGATAAGTGTATATCTTTATATATACACTAGTTAACAGGAAATTACTCATCTCTTATTTAGAAATTTTCTAATTTTAATGTGTCTCATGGTATTTGTATTTTTAAAATAGATGTATAAACATGTTATCTAGTTTTATGGTATTTTAGTACTACTTATTTATTTCATATATAAAAGAAAAGACTACTGGATTAGTAACTATATGATCTAGACAAGAAGGGTTGACAGTTCTATAAACTAAACCTAGTTAAAAGTACCATTAACATGAGAAGTGTCATTAACCTGAGAAGTGCCATTAACCTGGGAAGTGCCATTAGCATGAGAAGTGCCATTAAGATCAGAATTGCCATCAGCATGAGAATTACCATTAGCATAAGTGCCATTCGGCTCACAAGTGCCATTAACTTGAGAAGTGCCATTAACTTCAGAAATCCTAGCATTAATTTCTTCAAGTCGCTGCAAATGTGATCTTGTTAATTCTTCTGAAGAATCTGCATCTAAATACTCATATCTAGGTTGTCTTATTTGCTCGGGGTTAGTGTTACCACTATGTGTAACTGTTTCAACACCAGGATGCTGACATCTTAAGTGGCTCTGACAAGCGCAATTATCACAACTTACTAAAGCCTCTCCCTCTCTTATGCTATCACCGCTAGTACAACAAGTGTCATTTATAGTAGTATAAGTAGCGCATCAGGAATGTCCGTCTTGACCTTACCCATGATAGTAAGTTATATATATATCAGGATTTTCAGGATCAGGATAAGTTAGTTCTGGATGATTACGATCTCCAGGACAATCAATACAAGGTGTTCCTTCTATATGTGAGCATTCACAAGGGCCTATGTGAAGTGCAATATCCTCAATATGAAGTGAACAAAAATAACTAGACAAAATATAAATTACATTAAAAATAACTTTGAGAAAGAATAATTCTCTGGGAGTTAAATGATAAAGCTTAACTCTATATAAAAAAATTTAAGTAAAATTTTAAATATGTTTTTTATATATAATAAAAAGATATTACTTTCTAAAGATATATATTTAGCCATGTCATGTTTAAAATTGTTATTTTTTTTTTAAGAAAACTGTTAGTAAAATGTAGAAAATTAAAACAATAATACTTATTTTTATGTATCATATATAGGGTATTAACATGTATGATATTAAACCAATTAAGATATATAATGCGTAAAAGGTAATTATACCTGTATCTAATTCGGCTAAATTATTACTTAACTTAAATAAAATATTTCCTATACCATAGCCCCCTAATAGGTCGATAGAACCTTTATCTAAAACCTTTGTGGTTTGCCCTCCCAATTTTAAAGTAAAACGACTAATATATTTATTATATAGTAATTCCACTAGTAAACGTTGGTTAAAAAAACTAAAAATATTGTAGCCTAATCTAGTAAACTTGAAGTAAACAAGTATTTTAGGTAAAAACTCAGATAAAACTAGAGAAATAACAAGAAATAAAATTGTTAATAGCATAGGTAATAACTTAAAAAAGGTGGTCACGGCAAATTCAGTTTCTAACATTTTTTCGTGTAATGGATGTATAAATAAACTGTTATCCGAAAAAAAAGCAGAGGCCAAGCCAATAAATATTTCTTTTGTTAGATAACCAAAAAAAATAGAAAAAATAGCTAAAATTATTAAAGGCAAACTCATAAATATATCACCTTCATGTGCTTTTTTATAATCAATTAAAGGTCCATTAGCATTACTTAAAAAGGTTAAATATAGAACTTTAGCTGAATATAAAGTGGTAAAAACAGCACCAAAAGTTGAGATGAAATATACAACTATGCCATAAAAATTAAACTTACCATAAGCAGATTCAAGTATAAAATCTTTAGAATAAAAACCAGTCATAAAGGGAAATGCGATTAAGCTGAGTGAAGCTATTAACATAACTGAGTAGGTTAAAGGTAAAAAGGCTCTCAACCCTCCATACTTTCTTAAATCTTGGTTATCAGCCACAGCGTGTATTACTGCACCTGCACCTAAAAATAAGAGTCCTTTATAAAAGGCATGATTAACTAAATGGAATAAAGCAACGTTATATGAAGAAAGACCAACAGCTATTACCATCATTCCCAATTGCTATATTATAAATACAATACTATGTTTACATTAAATTATTTTTTTATTCTGAATATTTATAAAATGTTGTACCATCCTCGGTTGCAACAAATCTAGCTTTGCCTGTATCGAAACCTACTTTTGCCATATCATATATTGTACCATTCTCGGTTCCATAAAATCTAGTTTTGCCTGTAAGGGGACCTTTATTATCCCTATCTACTACTTTACCATTATATGCTGATAAATATCTAGTATTGCGTGTATCGAAATCTATTCCCCCTCTATCATCTATTTCATGGGTACCAAAATCAAGTAATAGTATTTAATAAAGAGGAGTAATGATAAACGACATTCAAGAAAGACATATGTAACAAGAGGTAAATAAGAAAAAAGTTCATAATGATTATGAACTTTTAAGTCAGGTCATAACACGACAATAAAAATTAAAAATATTAAAATTATATAATGTAAATTATATTTACTTAATGTTACTATTAATACACTTGTTAAGGTGTATAATGTTAAATAATCATGTCATAACAATGATGGATTATTTTTATAGAATATACGACAATTTAATATAAATTGCACATATTTATAATATTGGACCATTTCTTTATTAATCTTTATACTTTTCTCATTTATCTATAAATAAAACTCAAGCGTTTAATTTAAAGACACAATATTTGTTTTCATTGTTACTGAATGTTCGCACATCATAGAACTGTTTTATAAGATGTATTCTTTTGGATTTTTCTGTTTTTAAAAGATAATTAGAAAAATAATTATCTATAAGGGAAAAAAGTTCATTTTTTCTATAAACTACGTATTTAAACGCTTCTATTTTAGGGCTAAATATATCTATTCTACCCCCCATACAACTTTATAAGAGGTTCTAATAAAAACCTATTTTTCTGACTAACACTTATAAAAACCTGTCCTGATTTTTCATTAAAATAAATTGAACCATCGATATCAATAAAGCCACTTAATCAGCCATTATGATATGTTAAAGGTTTAGGATATCTTAATTCTAGATCATATTTTACACATAACTTGTTTATTTGTAATAAACGAGTAGGATTTCTAATTAAGCCATTAACATCGTTTATTAAATGTCTTAAAGCTTTTTTATTTCGTAATTTATATTTTAAAGCTTTAGCTCCTGAAACTGCTTTTAGAGATCCCCCGTATTTGTGTAATACCAGATATAATGCTTTTTTATCACGAACATCCATACATATTTCACAACTAACATAGCCTTTTTTTGTTAATAAAAAATAACCATCAATTAGACCAGCTAACCATTCATTAAATTTTAATGAATCATGATAATTATTTACAATATCTTGATCTGGTCTTGAAAAACAAGGTCATGTACTATAAAATTTATAATTATTTATATTTTTAAAGTTAGCAATAGATTCGTGAAATAAGCAAAACATTTGGTCATTAAAAGTTTTAGATCTAATGAAAAATAACAAATATAATTTAAATATAAAAAGATTAATATCAAACGTATGGCCTCTGAGATTCCTACTAACTTGCTGATAATTTTAACCTTTCGTTTTTCAAACATAATAATATGATGCCACTTAGTGGTAAACGAATTAAAAAAGTTATAATTAATGTGATCAATATCACGAGTTTTGGTTATCTGCGAATTGATTATTTTATCAATAATTTCTACGCATATAGTTTGATGCCTGAATTTATGAAAAAATTCTCGAGCCATTTGACTCATTGTGGAATAAGCTATAACTTTTTTGATATCTTGCTGGAATAAACCTATTAAAGAGCTAATTACAGTTGTCACAGTACCTATTCACAAACAAAGTATTAAAACGGTTGAACTGTATTCTATTAAAGGAGATGATCGCATTAAAATATAAACACCGGCTGTAACCATTGTGGCGGCATGTATTAGTGCAGAAACAGGTGTGGGACCTTCCATAGCAAGAGGTAACCAAACATGAAGACCAATTTGAGAACTTTTAGCCATAGCCCCTATTAGTAGGCAAATACCTATAATAGTAACAAGATTAACGCTCACATATGGAGCTAATGAAAATACAGTGGAATAATCTAAATTACCAAATGTTCATATCATGGCAAACATACCTAATGTTAAAAAACAATCACCTACTCTGTTAGTTAAAAATGCAGACATAGAGCTTTGGTTAGCTGCTATTCTTGTAAATCAAAAATTTACTAAAAGATAAGAACAAACTCCCACACCTTCTCAACCTACAAACATTAATAGATAATTATTTGCTGTTACAAGCACAACCATCATAAAAGTGAAAAGGCTTAAATAACTAAAAAATCTTTGGTTATGAGGATCGTGACTCATGTAACCTATAGAATATATATGCACTAAAGAAGAAATTATTAGTACAGGTATCAACATAGAAACTGTTAATGAATCATAGTTAAATGCTCAAAAAACATTAAGTGATTCTAAATCAATTCATCTAAATAATAAAAAGGATACAGGAATATTATTTAAGCCAACCTCGAAAAAACCTATTATTGTTAGGCATGTTGCTATTATTACAGACATACATGTCATTAATTGCGCACCGCTAACTCCAACCTTTCTTCCGAAAAATCCGGAAACGATCGAACCTAGTAAAGGTAAAAAAATTATGGCTAAATACATTATTTATACTCTATTGCTATACTTCCTCTTAATCTGTAAAAAGCTACTAAAATTCCTAAGCCAATGGCCGATTCTGCACCGGCTATAGCTATTACATAAATAGCATAAGTTTGTCCTAATATATCGTCAAAGCTGAGTGAACTTACCAATATTAAAAATGTTATAGCCAAAAGCATTATTTCTATGGAAATAAGCATTAAAATTATATTTTTTCTATTTAAAACAAAACCCAAGATCCCTATTAAAAAAAGTATTAGTGATAAATTCATAGTTTTGGGTATATTAGAGTGTTGTATAAAAAAAAAAAGACAGATGATTGAAAAACTAGGCCTCTAACTTAGCTAGATAGAGTGTGGACATTTTTGCCTTTTAAAACAAAGGTCTTTCTACACATTTACTACAAGTATTGCTTTTTAACATTAAATATAAAACGCATAAAAATCTTCAAAAGATAAATAGAAATAGGCTTAAAATTAAGCCTAACTTGTTTTTGTGTAAAATACAAAAGTAAACATGCAAATTATCTAGGATAAAAACTTAAGCTTAAAGATTTTATCTCTTCTTAATTTATAGACCTAGGTATTATAACATATCTTGTCTGGAACAATATAGAGCTAGAAAAATAACTTTTCCATTTTAAATATGTCATAATAAGGATTATATTTATATATATATATATAAACGATCTTAGTATTTCTTTGAGGGATGAAAAAGTCGTATCGGTTTATTTAGTGGTTTATTTAGTGGTTTCTTTAAGGATTCATTTGGTTTACCTGGTCTATAGCCTAAACGGTGCCTTTTCTCATGATCTGACATAAGAGCAGCTCTCTTTAATAATCTTTTTATTTTATGTTTTATATATAGCCTCTTTTTTCTATATCTCTTGTAAGATTTAGAAAAAAAAGTAACACGTAAAATAAAGCTAATTAGTGGAGTGTAAGCATATGAGACACATAAAGAAACAAGCTTAAACAATTTTTTAGATTTCATTTTTTTATTTTTCATTTTTTTATTTTTCATTTTTTTTTTAATGCAGATCTAACGCGTCTTTGATGTATGAAGAAGATAAAACTACAAAAACTTGCGCTTGTATAAAAGCTATACCTAATTCCAAACCGGAAAACGACATAATAAAAAGTAGAGGTATTAAGCTTATAAAAAAGTAGAAAAAACCTGTTGTCATAATGTTATAGGCAAACCCACTTAATATATTAAGCAACATATGTCCACTTAAGATATTAGCCGCTAATCTTAAACCTAGCGAGATGTTTCTTGCTAGATATGAGATAAATTCTATTAATACTAATAATGGTAATAAAGCTAAAGGACAACCGGATGGCACAAATAAAGAAAAAAATTTTAAATTGTATATTTTAAATCCTAAAATAGTTGCTCCTAAAACTACAGTAAAACTTGTAAAAAATGTAAAAATAAAGTGAGAAGTAGAAGCAAAACTATATGGAACCATACCTAATAAGTTATTTATTAAGATAAATGTAAATAAAGCATAGATAAAAGGAAAATATCTTTGTCCTTTTTTTACATTTATTTGATTTATCACTATACTGCGTATAGTTGTATAAAGAGACTCTAAACCTAGTAATGAAAATTTAGAGATTAACTTGTTATAGTTACTTGAAAGAAAAGTTAAAGCTAAAATTGAAAAAGCAGAAATTGTTAAATATAGGCCTATGTTTGTTATAGAGAGATGTAGATTACCTAATATTGGAGCATTTAAACTTAAAAGGTTTATGATCTGGAATTGGTCTAGAGGGCTAATTATTACATGATATATATTCATAGTTACAAAATAATAAGGCAAATTTTTTTAAAGAGATCTCTCTATTATTTGAGATATAAATGAATTGGCTTAAGCTAGATCTTAAACACAATAAGAATCGCTTTAAATAGAAGCCATAACTTTACATAACAATATAGAATTTTATATAAATATGTCTAAATAGTATGATGATTTAAGTAAAAGCTTTTAAAGTGATTACTGTGTTCTTACAATAATAAAATGAAATTGTTTTGTTAAAGGTTATTTATATTTAGTAAAGTTTACAACAAAAATACATTACTAGATATAATCTCAAAACTGTATAAAATACATGGAAGTGCTATTATAAAAGCTATTACTAAAGGTAGTAATATGGTTCAACAAAAGGACATTAATTGATCATAACGTATTCTAGGAAAAGAAGCCCTAACTCATATAAATATAAAAATCATAATACAAGTTTTTATTCCAAGAGTTAAACCATATATCGCACCTTCTAATATAGGGTTGGATAAAAAAGTATTATAATTAGAAGAAATAATGCTTGTATATAGATAAAAGTCGACTTCTCTAATAAAGTAAAAAAGATATGCAAAATTAAGCAAATAACCACCTAAAAACAATAAACTTGTTAAGATACAAATAAGAACTATGCTAGCATATTCAGCCAAAAAAAAAAACACAAAGATAACAGCTGCATGTTCTGTCATAAAACCACTAACTAACTCTGATTCCCTATATAATGTCTATTTCTTGTTCACATTAAACCTATATTGATTTTCTTAAACAAGGTCTGAATTTAAATATTTACCCTTTATAACTTTAGATATAAAATATTTAACTAATTAAATATTATTTTTAAACTTTTTAATTAAATTGTTGTTTAAATCATATATACCTAGTTCATAAAGATGTTTACTTCTTGTATCGCTCATCTTTACTTTTTCTTTGTTTTTTCACCATGTTGTTTATGAAACAAGGGATTCAACTCACCTGGTCTACTTCTCAATTTTTAAGTTTTCTCCTTAAGTGTTTTACCAAACATAGGATGATTAGATTTATTATTAAATTTTTTTAACATTTTTAACTTAAATTGGTCTGTATGTTTATAACCTTCGATACTAGTAGCTCTTTTTATAAAATTGTACAAACTATGAAAAGGACATTTTTTAATGTAACTTGTTTCTATGTTTGTTAAAGCTTTATTACTTACTACTTTACTGTGGTAAAGTACTCATCTACACAAAAGTAAAATTTATCTAAACCATATTTTATAATAACACTTTGTAAAACAATATTAGATTTTTTGTTTGCAAGATGTCCAATAAGTCTTAAGTACAAATCTTTAGCACTGCCTATATACCGTTTCTTATTAACAGTATTTATAAAACAAGATAAACCTGCTTTCTTGCTTAATATTTTATTATATGAAATAAGCTTTTCATTATTACTTAAATTATGAAAAACTTTTACAGGCATGGGAGCAGCTGAATTATTTGCTAATTGACATGAATAAGTAGAAGTAAGAATAGGATAGCCTCTTCTATGTTCGATTTGAAGGCGAAACCCGGTTTTACGATTATTATATGTAGACAAGATAAAATTTAGACCAAAACACTACTCATGCGCTCACGCGCATGGTTGGACTATATCTTATTAAAAACAAAGTAATTTTGTGTTTAATGATTGCGTGTAGTCTCTGGGGACCCTACTAGGATATCTTAATATCTTTTGGTTTCCTGCTGATTATCTTATATAAAGGTTTTCCAGCATATATCAATCTTTTACGAGACCAAATCATATTGTTTCTATTCAATAGCCTCGGCTAAATCAAAAGGAGCTCTATTTGTTTCTGCTATGGATCCTATAAAAAATATTAGAAAAATAGGTAAAAGTGGTACAACATATCAAATAGCTTTTTGTGCTTCTGTATTAACAGTTAAACTTAAACTACCTGACAACAAGATTACGAGCAAAATAGCTGAGCTTAAAATTAGTTCATAACTAATTAACTGAGCTGTACTTCTTAGTGCAAGATATGTATAATGTTGTTAATATACACATATCTGGACCATATCTTTATCTAATTTATATATATTAATATTTATTTCACTTGTTTAAAAAGGTCTTTCAAGTATTAGCTAAATATGAATGGGATGATTTATGAGCAGACATGTCTTTTAATTTATAACATTTGTTTATCATTAGTACTCTGTTTTTCTTTAAAGATTTAAGGGGATAATTCTTAAAATAATCAAGAAGTTTAAATATACTTTGTTTTTCAGAGACATATCACTTAAATGTATTATTACATTTATCTATATAAAGAGAACCATTATACAATTCAGGTAAAAACTGTAAAATTTCATTGGTTTTTTGCGTTAATGTAAAAGCTAATTGTCCATTAGCTTTGTTTAATGTTATAGAACCCTCAGCATCAAAAAACCCGGATAGCCAAGCATTATTGTAAGCAAGTTTACTTGGGTATATTAGAACTATATCATAATTAACACATAACTTCTTAAGTTGAGTTAATCTATAACTATTTCTTATTTGTCCGTTAACATCATCAATTAATCAAAACAAACCCTCTTTATGACGCAAACTATATCTTAATGCATTTTTACCGGAAACTACTTTTATTGAACCTCCATATATATTTTTTACTATATTTAAAGCATGCTTATCCCTTATGTTCATTGTAATTTCTAAGCTGGCATACCCTGTTTTCGATAAGTAAAAACATCCGTCACCGTCTATTAAACCTGCCAATCATTCACATCAATTTTTATTATTTTTACCTGTATTTTTGGGATGGTTTATTTTAATGTACGGTCTTATATTTAGATAGTTGAAAATTTTTAATGTCATGATTTGCAATGTATACGGCCTTATAGCCTTATGTATAGCCAAGCTTGCAATATATTTAGATAACGAACGTATGGCCTCTGAGGTTCCTACTAATGAGTTATACAATTTGGTTACCTGCAGGTCGTTTACATTTAAAAGAATTTTTACTTTAGAGCCCCTAAATGTTGTATGTTTATATCTAGTTTGAAGGGTGTTACACATAAAGTATCTAATAAATTTTGAAATATTATTCCAGTAAATTTCTCGCATATAGTTCGTTGTTGTTTTTTTATAAAAAATTAAATAAAAATTCACATCTCTATTGGGCCACTTTGACCCTAAAAAAGCGTATTTAGAATTAGCAGATCAACCTGCTAGCAAAATACCGTAAGTAGATAAAGAAGAAACTGCTAACATATAAAGTATACCTAGATCAAAATCTCATATAGCTAGACCAGGACCATACGGTACAACAGAAAAACCTAACAAAGAAAAAATTAAAGTTATAACTGGTCCTAGAAAAAAAAGAACTAAATTTGCCTGCGTAGGAGAAACATATTCTTTTAATAGAAGTTTTAGAGCATCAGCAAATGCTTGTAGAAGACCATAATACCCTACTACATTAGGACCTAATCTTCTTTGCATACTAGCCATTGTTTTTCTTTCCGCTACTGTAACAAATGCTACAGTCAACAAAACTGGTACAGTTACTATTATTACTTCTATAATTGATATTAATAGTGGATGATATAACACGAAAACAATAATACTTTTGATCCTTACTTTAAAAATTGTTTAGAAAAGTCTAAAAACTTAAATTAGGATGAAATTTAATAATAAAACGAGTCTTTTTCTTATCTTTAATTTATTATAGCTCTAGCTAAAAAATAAGATAAGTGGAGACGTACAAGTTATCCATTACTAATATTTATGTATTTACAGTAAAAATAAGTGTAAATATAATGACAAACAAGAAAATCTTAAATGAAAATAGATTCTTATCTAAGACTCGAACTTAGATCAAAATATTAGGAGTATTCCACTCTACCATTGAGCTAATAAGAAGATAGATTTTCTTGCATTAGCCATTTCTAATTTTTTTTATTCCTATGTAAAAAAAAAACTTACAATATTTCTTAAACTGCAAATAACGAGGGATATGGAGGAATCGAACCTCTTAAATAAGATCTGCAATCAAATCGTACTACCTTTGTACATCATATCCCTTTATCTAGATATATTTCTAGAAATTTTGGGGTATTTGCTTATATATACGCTTTATAAGAAAAATATATGTCTTCTACAACATTATTTTTCATGAAAAATAAAATATATAAGACTTTATATACTAAAATTAAACACAAGTAATTTTTCACGGACAAAAATACAATAAAAAACATATAAGAATTTTTACTGCATTAGACGCTAATGTGAGTTCTCCATTCTGCAATGATATCTTTGACTTTGATTTATTTTGTTTCAATGATCGAGTATTCGAGCATCTTCCAAATACCCTTGGCATTATGCATATCTTTCATCTTTTGTGACAACAAGGTAACCTATCAAGAATCCCATCTTTTCAGGCTTTTCTTGATAGAAACTTTCATGTTTATTTCTCGATTTTCCCCGTTTTTCTCAGTGTTTCCTTAGAAGAAATGTGTTTTGGAGTAGTCTGTCTTGTATTTGTCATTCTGACCTACAACTTTCCGCCGTCTTCTTGTGAATGCAATTCAAAAATTTGCATTCCTGTTCTCTTCGAAAGATTTTATGTCTGCTATGCCTGTGCTTTTTCAAGCGTTCCGGCCTGCTGCAATCATAGTGGCAGTCATCGCATCCCTTGTTTTTATACTTGCTAAAAACAAGATACTGTCCTTTTCGGTGCTTGCGCCCCCTGTCTCTTTGCTGCCTTGCATTTCCGTCTGGGTGGCTTAAAATCATTACAAGTCGCGCTCTCTAGCTTTACAAAGTAACCATCAAAGTGTAACCTCTATAACAATAAACGCCATTACCAAACTCATTTACTTTAGATATCATACTATGCTTTTTATATTTTATTTATTCTTTCTATCTAAGACTCGAACTTAGATCAAAATATTAGAAGTATTCTGCTCTGCCATTGAGCTAATAGAAATTACTCAATATCTCAGTAAAGTTAAGACATTTAATTTTATTAAAAAAGTCTGTAGATATGTAAAGCTAAAATCTACATCTTATGTAAAAAATAAATTAAAAATAATAATCTAAGTTATAGAATTCTACACTTATAAAAATTACTAAGTAAGAAAAGGCATTTAACTTTTAAGGTAAAATTTTATAAAGTTTTACCTTAACAAGCTTAGTTACTTATTAAATTTAACGATAAAGGGAGATATGACACGTTATACAGTTTTATACTTTTTATGTAAATTTTAATCTAAAGTAAATCTTACAATTGCCTGTTCTTGAATAAGCAAAATTTAAATTATGATATGTCATTTATCTAATGCTAGAGCTGAGTATTTTAGCAAAATTACTTTTAATAGTTTTGTCCTAAAATTAAGAAATCTTTTAAGTATGCCTTTCATCTAGATAGTTAATAATTATTTTTAACAAAGGTTTATTTTAAAAACCATAATTTTTGTCAGAAAAAAAGTTAAGCAAAAGTTAATCTAACTTATATATATATATATATATGAAACAAATTTTTATAGAAATACAGACTCAATAAGGAGAGGCATGCTACTTTGCAGTATACCACAGATTTTCCAAATAAAAAGCAAATAACTAAGATTGAATTTATTAAACCCTTACATTATATCAGTCTATGATTACCCACGTATATTATATGTTTAAACAATTAAACCTATATCTTTATCTATCTTAATATTTAATTATTCAACCCTTTTAAGTAGTTCGTCCGTATCCATGTCCTTTAAATCTAGTGAACCAGTATACTCAGCTACAGCATGTGAAAAGTGAGTTTATTTAATCTAGGCAAAAAATAGAAATACTACATGCAATACGCTGAGTTTAAATAATCGTTCCACTTTATTAATAACGTGATGTATCAGCATTACTTGAAAAACTGATTTCCTTAAGAGTTAATGTAGAACTAGGTGATCGCTCTTCTATACTGTCTAACTTATCCAGTGATTTTTGGTCCAAAATTAAGAACTCTCAAGGTATATATATAATATTTTTTATTATCTAAGATATCTTGTTACAAAAGTAAAAAATCACTAATTTTAAACTTATCCGTATCTACTTTAGATAATTTAAACTTAAAAGCATTAATACCATCCTATTTAAGAAAAAGGTAAAAATTTACCACCAGCATGTTTAGTTTCGGCTTGTATATAATATTTCATATAATATTTAATATAATATTTCATATGCTGTTTAAGGAGATTATATGAAGCAAAATAAATTGGTTTCGTAGTTATATGAATAAAGACATATCTCCCTAGAAAACCATTAGATCTAGATTTATCTAGCAAACGTAGTTTTAGCTTTTTAATCCTAGATAGATCGGACTCAGGTTCTTCAATTTTTAACAAAGCTCCTAATTATTAAAAAGTAAGAGATATATATTGGTTTTGGTTTTGCTTATACTATTTAAAACTAAAGTAGTGATTATATTAAATTTACGCGCGTGCTCTGTTACTGGTATTTCTAGCTTAAGAACTGCACGTATATAATATCTCATAATTAAACAATAAAAAGGGTTTTACTAAGAGATTCACATAAGGGATATTACATATCTTGAACAGTAGCCTTTTTTTAAGAAAGACGTTACTGTTCTTGTAATCAAGAAACAAACTTTTCGATTGAAACGGATTCCATTACTATAGGCATTGAACTGTGAAGTATACCACATATCTCTGAACATTGCAAATCTACCCTTAACTAATCGGTATTTTGATTAAAAAGGGTACTTCTCCCTAAGCATAAATATCAATGTCAATATTCATACCCTTTCAACAAAAAACATTACATGCGTAAGTGGTTTGTAAGTGGTTTTTCTGCACTTTTTCAAGTGGGGTTTGACTATATCTTAAGCTTGCGCCAACCAACGTTTAGTCGATGAGCTGCACACCATTTAATGCTTAACGATTATTAATGGTGCTTGGCTGCGGATTACCCATTGTATCAACTAAATAAATCATCAATTTCGATTTTACCATACCACGAGTCATTACCTGTGCCGCCAAAATATTGCTAGTTTGCCTTGGTTGAAATTGCTTTAGGGATTTCCCGCTCTTTGATGGTTTAAAGCCAAAGGTTCACTTTGACTATGGCCTCACACCATAAAACACCCCTGCACGATTAACCATTACAGAAACTTGATTTAATCGCCCGGGATATGCATCACATTTTATTCCTATTGCTGGACACGCTAAAGAATGAATCACATCGGCACCTGTAACAATGAACCTAATGTGAGTTAATTCTGGTATAATAAGTCTGTTATCCACTTCTAACATTCTTAATGCACCATCTTCTAAGTCAGATTCTGGCACTAAATAAGAATCAAATTCAATAAACTCGTCATCACTATTTAAAAAATCAGGATATTGGTAACTTCAGTATCATTGGTGACCTTCTGCTAAAACGGCCATAGCCGGATCCGTTACTTCATCCATTAAATATAACAACTTAAAGGATGGAAAAGCTATTAATATTAATATTAAAGCAGGTGTGATAGTTCAGATTAACTCGATCATTGTTCCGTGACTTGAATATTTAAGTGAAATGGGTGCTTTCGTATCAGTATAGTTCTTAGCTATACTAATTAACAACCATCCAACTCCAAATAATATTATAACTAAATAAAATAAGATGTTGTCATGCATTTCAACTAAAGCTTCCATTTGTGGTGTTGCACTATCTTGGAAATATATACCTCAAGGTCTGGGTGCATCACATTGCATAGGAGCAGTTAATACACTTATATCAAAAGGTATTTTATCTGCTTCAGTTAATATACTTATATTTAGAGGTCATACTCTAAGTGTAAATACTAAAGTTGCAAATAGTATAGCTGTTGTGATAAGTGCTAAACTAATAATTTTTGAGTTAGGGGTATTAAGAGGTTGAGCATGCTCTCTATAAACAGTGTATCCTCCAGCTTTTCTGATCGCAGTATAGCGAGGGGGATCACATATACAATTTTTTACCTTTTGCTTACAAATTGGACAAATTTTATCACCTGAGCCATCATTTAAAGTACATAAACAAGGTGCTGAATTTCAATATGAATAATTTAAACTATTTGGATTCGCTACCCAACTCTTTTTACAAATTGGACAAGGTGTACCTCCAAATAATCCAGAATGTACCATATATAATTTAGAATAATCAATTTCAATTTCATCTTTTTTGCTTGCAATTTTATCTTTTATGCTTGCTAATTCAGTTAAACTATTTTCAAGTAAACTAATAAAGGGTACTATAACTAAAAAATGTGCAAAATATAAAACTGTTGAGAATTGTCCAAATTCTATAAATGGAGATTCTACATGCTTAGCGCCTAATTCCATTAAAATTAAAAAGTTACCTACAAAAATGAAAAACATTGCTTTACTTAAAGGTTTAAATTGTGTACCTCTTGATCTAGAAAGATCTGTAAACGGCATAACTAATAAGATTAAAATTGCAGAAAACATCGCTATAACACCTAATAGCTTGTTTGGTATAGATCTAAGTATAGCATAAAATGGTAAAAGATATCACTCAGGAACTATAGCAGGAGGAGTTTGCATAGGATTAGCCATTACATAATTTTCACTGTCCCCTAAAAGGTTTGGCATAAAAAACACAAACATAGATAAAATTAAGATAAAAATAAAAATAGTAATTAAATCTTTAAAAATATAATAAGGGGCAAATGGTAATCTATCATAATTACCTGAAACACCCAATGGATTACCTGAACCAGCGCTATCATGTAGTGCAATTAAATGCATTAAAGCTAATGCAGCTAATATAAAAGGTAAAACAAAATGTAATGCAAAAAATCTATTTAATGTGGCGTTATTAACGCTGAAACCTCCTCAAATGAACTCAACTATATCTTGTCCTACTCAAGGTATGGCACTCATAAGGCTAGTTATAACTGTTGCACCTCATAGTGACATTTGCCCATAAGGTAAAACATACAAATATACTTAATATAAACTGTAAGTAATCTATAAACTGTAAGTTGTTTATAAAAAGCTAGAATAACTTTTAATTCGATTATTCTATTAGTTAATAATAACTAAATATCCCGACTGTGCATTAAGCATCATTTCAGACACCCATTAGTGACCCAGTCTGTCGCGGTCATTATAATAACCGACGATCTCTAACTTAATAATATATAAAAATCTATAGTTAACTTTACACTACAAAACAACACAAAAAGTTATTTGATCGTTCCACTAATATCGCCTAAGAAATAAATAGCATACTTCTTAAACACCCCTGTCGGGCTATTCCACTTTAATTTTTATTTTTTTTATAAAATTGCATAAAAATTTATACTCGTGGGACTATAGTTTAAATTAAACGAGATTGAATAAACAACTATCCAATATCTATAAACAGAGTAATAAATAAACAATAAGGGTAAAACAGTTGGTACTAGGATGTTAAAAATTTAACAATTCAACGCTTTTTTAATATTTTCTTGGGTGTATTTATAGCTCTTCATATAGTTTTTACACTGCATCTTAATGATTCAGACCCTGCTATAATACTAGGATATTCACCATACACAGTTCTGTCTAAGTTATATACTGCTATGGGCTTGGAGGATTTTCTCAAATTAGCTAGATTTTCTTTAGAATATACAGGCTTATCACGAGTTAAAGCAGCTGCTCTAATATTTGCTCTGTGCTTATCACTCAATACTTTACCATTATTTAAATTACCTATCATTAAACGACGTTCTGGGCTATAATTTTCTACCATTTTTATTCTGGTTATTTCGGAGTGTTTATAACCAAAAGTATTTCCAGCTTCAGTAACTATATTGTAGTCTGGTAATAAAGATTTCAAATAATAATCCTCTAAGTTTAACAATTCCTTGTTATTCTCTTTAGTAACAACTTTGGGGAATACGTGTAATATCATAAAAGCAAAATTGTTTATTTTATACTTTTTCACTGTAGCTTTTACGATCTTGCTACCAGTAAAATTAAATAAATGCTTACGAAACCTAGCATTGAATTTGTTTGTTGAAGCAGATCCTACGTAACAACTTAAGTTAAATTTATTAACAATTAAATATACACCCGCTATGTTTTTGGTATCGTTTAATACTTGACTTTGACTTTTCATTTAAATTTTCATATATGTAAGCAGGTCTAAGGTGGTTGCTACTCAAAAAATCTCTAACATCTTTAGAATATACTTGTAGGGAATTATCATTCAATTGTCTTGGCATTGTACATAATCGTCTAGAAATAGTAGAAAAATGCTTTACACTGCCTTTACCTGAAAAAGATATATATATATATATGTAGTTACTTTTGTGGCTTGTTTATAACTTACTTTTTTTCACCGCTCCTTCTTGGTATTGCTTATATTGTTATTGTTTGTTTTATTGTTTTTATTTAATTTATACCATTTTGGGCTATATAAAAAACCCAGGAAGGCTGTGGCCATCATTAAAATAAAGATAATTGTACCTATTGTTCATACTAGTGTTCTAGGAGCCTTATATGATCCATAGTATAGTCCTCTACCTATGTGTAGATAAACTATAAAGAAAAATGCAGATGCTGTATTTGAATGTAAATATCGTATTAATCATCCATTGTTCACATCACGCATTATGTGTTCTACAGAATTAAAAGCCTCTAGTATACTAACATTATAATGCATAGCCAAAGTTACTCCTGTAACTATTTGTATCGCTAGACAAAAACCCAATAGAGAACCAAAATTTCATAAAAAACTGATATTTGATGGCTGTGCAGAATCAATCAAATATGAGTTAACCAATTTTAACAAAGGATGGCTTTTAAATATTCTCATTTTAATTATGTATATTTATATATTATTTCTTCATTTCTAGAAGTAAGTTTATTGTATTTCGTGTGTCTCGTGTATTTTCTAGATCTTAAACGGGAATAGATGTCGTTTCATTATATAACTTATAAGTTTTGTTTTTCTTGTTTAATATGTTGTTTATTATGTTTAGTGTTTTAAGTGAAATAATGTAAAATTACTAGGTAATTTCTTGTTTTACAAATCTTCAAGTAAAGTATCCTATATAACACTAATGATATTGTTAAATGACGTTTAACTAAACTTAAACTGTTTCAATTTATGTTATCATATGGGTTATTTATCCCTTATCTCTGCTTTTCACAAAGCAGTTCAGACTATTTCATCATTTATATTTGCTTTTTATCTTGAGGGCAACGCGAAAGCTGGAAAGATATCTAGTAAAATAGATATAGTAGAAAAAAATAGTCATATAACTTGATAAATCTAGTAAAATCTCTATGTTTTATTTTGACCTTGTATAAAGTGTGTAAATGTAAAATTAAACGCCTAGAAAAAAACTTTTACGTTATTAAAACATGATAAAATTAAAGCTAACTAACTAAAAATATCTAGGTTTAAATGCTACTTACTCAACCTTTTAAACCAAAAGATCCACCACGTACTTTAGATTTTATATTAGTATACTGTAAATTAGATTTTGCATAACCCCTTGAAACAACCGTAGATAAGCCCTTATAAGAAGAATCCATATTTCTTATACTACCTTTATATGCAAGTTTAAAAACAGATCTATTAGCCGTGTTACGTCTACTTAGTCTACCCGCTACTTCTATTCTGATACCATTTACATGTTTGTTTTTAATAAGCTTTAAAATAGCGTTTCTCATATCTAAAGAATAATGGGAAAAACTTTTTTCTCTTCTAGAATTTTTTCTTGAAAAATCAGTAAGTTCCGCTTTTTCAAATGAAAACTGTAAAACGTCCTTATTATCCGATGGATCTATATCACGATCTAAATCTGCAGGATCAAACATTTCATTTTCCATTACCACTTTGGGATTTTGTAGAATTTTTTTTTTATTATACATTTCACGGTATACTGCTATTCTATCCATACCTGGTACTTTAAAGTTAAATAAAGAGCTTTTTAATACCCTTAACAACTTATTATTCCTATTTTTTAGTTTTGTAACTAAAATTTCTGAAAAAATGTGGCTATTAAAGTATAAATATTTTAAATTTACCACATGAAATTCGATTTCTTTATTATAAACCTTTTTTATTAAATTACTTATAGGTAATATATATCTTTCTTCGAATTTACACTTATTGAAATATAGAGATTTTCTAAGATATAAAGAAAAGATTTCTTTTCGTAAACACTTATTTACATAATGTTTTAGGTAGTTTACTTTAAAGCTAAATCTCTTGTTGTTTTCCTTGTTTTTCTTGTTTTTCTTAATAAGATCTAAAGCAATTTTTTCATGTTTTAATAGCTTTGATCTAATATTTAGGGTTTTTTTTCTTATTATTTTTATTTTTTTTTTAGAAGGTCAAGACCCAACATTTATCAAGATTTTTTTTACTTTTTGAGGTAAAAGGTTATCCATGTTGTCTAGAGAAGCTATCTTTTTTATTTTATTATAAATATACTTTTTTTGTCTGTTATAAACATAAAAAACAAAAGATATTTTTTCACTTGTGTGTTTTAGCTCTGGCTTGCTGATTAGTATTCTATTACTTGAAAGTCTTTTCCGTCTCAAAAATAAACGACGTGATCCTTTTATTGTTTCTAACTTTCGGCTATATAAGTTAAAATAACTTTTCAGAAGTTTAAAAGTAACCTTTAAGGCTACTGGTAAATTTTTAATTGTATTTTGGTTATATGCGTATATACTATTAAATCACTCTGTGTGTGCTGGTAAAAAATACTTAGATTTACCTGCAAGGTTTTTCTTAAATTCTACATTTTCTTTTTTAGCTCACTTATGTTTTTTTAATTTTGTATTAAACAAGTTTAAGGTAGGTGCAAGGTTAGTATTTTCATACTTTTTTTCCTTACTATTAAAATTACAAGCCCTATCTTGTAAGTTCGCAAAAGATGTTTTCTCATTAAATGTTTTTAAATTATTCATTGTATGTAGTTTTAATAAAGACTTCGTTACTTACGTAAGATATTGTCCTAAGCTTAACTTTTAAGTTTTTTCTTTAGAGGTTTTATTTCTATGTTAAGATCTCTAAAAATTTGGTTAAGTCATTTTCACTAATTTCTAAAAAATTAATTATTATACAGGCACATCTTGTAATGTTATTACGAGTTAAAATAAAACTAAAGAAAAAGTACTTACAAGATATGCCCAAGAAAAGATAAAAAGCGTTTATAAATGCCAGGCATGGGTGGAAGGATATTGTTAGCAACACTCACCTTCTAGTCGTTGAACGTCTTCATTACATAGTTTTACAATATTTTTTCTCATTAAGGACATTTTTAGATAAAAATGTAAAAAAAAATATGTGGCAGGTCTGATGCTTTAATGAAATTCGCTTCAAATACACTTGTTAAAATAATAAGTATTTCTTGAATTTTGCCCGAAGTTTACCAGTGTTTAAGAAACACCGGGGGACTAACGTTAATCCTATGTCTGCACCTACTATAAGGTTATTAAAAAAAAAGGCTTTATGACAGTACAGTATTTTATATAAAGGTTTTTTACCTTAAGTAGAAAATTATACTAGTATATTTCCTTAAACTTAACTTTTTATTGAAATTACTCTTATTAGTATAATCTGGAATAAAGAGCGCATAAGGAGTATAATGTAGTAATTAATTATTAAAATTTTCACAAAAGTTAAATATCTATAAGTAAATAAGCAAGATATCTTTAAATTTTTTCTTAGAATACGCCCCTCCTGATTTCTATAGTTTTTATCACTATTTTCTTAATTTTTAATAAAAATATAAGATCTAGAAACAAATCATTAAATAAACATACGCAGTATTCAGTGAGTCTCCACCTTCTATTAGACCCTCCTTTTGTTTTTATTATTACATAATAATAATAATAATAAGAAAAGTAAAATGCTTATGCTATAAACATACCCCTATTCATGTGCTTTTAGTGTATTAACTTTTCAGTAGTTTTCTTGTATTATATACGACATCTAAATAACATAAATTTTTAAATTTACTACCACACTTAAAACAATAATGAGGCCCTTTTATAAAAACTTAAAAAAACGTATAAAACTTATCTTTTTTAATGTAGTGACACATTTTTGTGTTAGATTAGGTAAAACCTATAATTTTTCGCGAACAAAATGTTCATATAACCACATAGGTTCTACTTGACCTGGTCCAGTACCAAGATCACCTAAATTTCTAAGAGGGTTACTTGCTCACAATAAAGTTCTATTTAGACGTAAATTAACATGGTGAACACCTCCTGCAGCATCAGTTAGATCTCGCATACGTTGATTTATTTCCTGATATATATTGTATTCTATACCGCCGGTGTTGATATGGTGAGCTATATTCGGTAGCTGTTCATCTAGCTCAGCTGCTGATCTTGTACCTTCCTCATGTAAATCTAATTGAGCTAGTAAACCTATTACGACATCATAATTAAACAGATTATCTGGGTTACGTGCCTCATAAACACTTCTAAAATTATATAACCTGTTTATAAGAAATTGTGTATACCTATGATCTACATCTGAAGGTTGTTCTCGATGTCTATAAATAGCATGATCTTGTAAAGCTTCCATATCAAAAAGAAATTTTCAAAAATCTAAATCACTTATTTCCTCTGTTGGAGTTAATAACACCCCCTCGTTATATATCCCACCAAATTCTACTACACTCATAAAAGCAATAGCCATACAATATCCAAAGAACACAGAAAAAACATAAGGTACAGCAATTGTAAAATAATGGCCTGGTATCATGTTATAACTAGGTCTAGTAACAAAAGAATTTGGCTTAGGTGGACTATTAAATATTCAAAGTACTGATTTTCAAAATTTAACTTTAAAATAACGTATTTTTTTAGGTATAAAAAAAGGCATAATTAATAAAGTAAAACCATCTTCAGTAAATGAATATATAAGAGCAGTTACCGAATAGTGTAATCCGTCTAAGACCGGAGCAGGGTACACACCTAAAACTAGGGTAAATAAAACCAAGGTCAATAAAATGTAAAATTCACGTTTATTTAGATCAGAAATATTTACCTTGAAAAACTTAGAAAACGATCCAGCAAAAGCTATCCTATTAAACATATAAATAGTGTAAGCCGCTGAAAAGATAATAGAAGAACTAGCTAAGACACCTAACAGTGGTAATCTTTCAAAGGCTCCATATAGTGATAAAAATTCCCCCACAAAATTTAAAGTAAGAGGTGCACTACAATTACCTAGACATAATATGAAAAAAAGAAGAGAAAAAAGAGGCATTATTTGGGCCATACCTCTATAATGAGTTATTAATCTAGTAATAGATCTGTCATATAATACAGCTCCTGCACAAATAAATAGACCGGAAGAAACAAACCCATGGGCTAGTCCCAAGGATATTCCACCTTCTATACCTTGTATTGTATTACTAAACACACTCATAAGGTATACTGCAGCATGACAAACAGATGAATAAGCAATAAGTTCTTTAACATCTACGGTTCTTAATGTGCTGATACTTGCAAATAGGATGGTTATAAGACCAATAAGATATATTATAAAAGTGTAAGCCAAAGAAGCTTTAGGTAACAAAGGTAAAATTAAACGAAGTATTCCATATAAACTTAATTTTAACACTATTGCTGCCAATATTATACTACCACTTATAGGTGATTCAACATGAGCTTTTAGTAATCAAGTATTTAAAAATACGGTAGGTGTTTTTACTGCAAAAGCTATAAATATACCACAAAATACAATAATTTGTGTTAAATAATCAAAAGTTATTTTAAATAAACTATCCAAATCTGTCAGACCTGTTATACAGGACATACTAAGAATAGACAATAATAAAAATAAAGAGCCCAAGAGTGTATATAAAAATAAGTAAAAGCTTGCTCTTGTTCTGTTTTCTGAACCATATGATCCTATAAATACAAAAAGAGGAGGTAAAATACTTTCGAAAAAAACGTAATAAAATAAACTATCCAGTATTGCAAACACTAATAATAACAATCCTTCTAATAACAAGATACAAACGAAAAATAATTTCAAATTATTTTTTATAGAAGTTGAGTTTGATAAAAATGAAATAGGAATTATTATAGTTGTTAATAAGAGAAAAAATATGGACAAAGGATCTAGACCTATATATAAATTTAAGGAAGTTATTTCATGACACTCTTCTACAAACTGAAATTCATTGATACTTATATCCAAAAAAGTAAACAAAACAAAAGAAATTAATAAAAGTGAGACGGATATTTTTAAAACAGCATATTTACTGTTATTTTTAGTTGTATGGGGTGTTTTACTGTTTAAAGACATTATGTTCTGAGATAAAGAAAGGGGATAGGTTGCATTTATAGACATATAAATTGCACCTAAAAAAGGTATAGTTAAAAAAATAGTTAACATAGATTTAATAATAGATATAAATTTACCACAGGATCCTTTATTAAAATAAAAAACCTTTAGTTAAAACATGCGAAGATGAAGCTGCAAAAAACAATCTCAAGGTGAAGTTTCTCATAATAGATAAGAAATGTCTGTCACCTCAAGAAAAACTGAAAAAGTATTAATTTAGAGCAGATATACGTGTAGTTTTACGCCTAAATAAAATATAAAGTGTTTAAAGATACTTAACATATTAAGAACTAGACACATTACTATACATGTAACTAGACACCTTAGTAGGCACATAACCGGACCGGTTGGACATTTGTCTACTATCTATAGATAACGCTTTTTTACCTAGCTCAAAAGCAAAACCTAAAGTTAAGGCTAAAAGAAAAAGTAGAAGAATGGTCAAACCATATATTCCGTTTACATAAGCACTCACAAGGTAAGGATAAACTAAAAGGATTTCTAGGTCAAATAACAAAAAAAGTAGGGCAAATATAAAAAAAGACACACTAAACTGTGTTCTATTTTGACCTAAAAAGGAGCTAAATCCACACTCAAAGGCACTGTTTTTTTCCATATAAGCATTATGTGGAGCAAATATTAAATTAACTGCTAAAAGTATAAAAGCCAGTAATGGTATAAATAATAGAAAAAATATTGTACTAGACATTTAAGGGTATCACAATAAAAGTGATAACACTTTACATGCACTTAATCAATTAGGTATAAATATGAAAAGTAATAGTATTAAAGTTAAAATTGAGATAGTTATAGACAAAAAAGAAGCTAATGTAATATTATATATTTTAAAATCTATTTTACGTACGTTTTTCTTGTTTACAAAAAAAATAGGTGAAGTAATAGTAGCCTCTAGAGTAGTATTTTCAAAATCTTGGTTTGATTTGTAGTCATTTTCATGAAAAAATATTTCTTTAATTACACTTAGGTAGTAGACAGCACTTATAACACTGGTAATTATGGCTATTAAACTTAAAAAAACAAAACCACTATCTAAAGCAGCAGATAAGACCATTTGTTTTGCAAAAAATCCTATAAGAGGCGGTATACCAACAAAAGAAAACAAAGTTATTGCTAAACTTAAAGCTAATACAGGGTTAAGATAAAAATAACCTTTTAACTGACTAATTAGTTGTATAGGTGAATTTTTATTGTCCGACAAGTTTTTGTATTGATGTTTTAAGAGGCCTTTATTTACAAAAGGATATAAAGAAAAACCTATACTAATTAATAAAACAAAAGCATTTAAATTAGAGATAGAATATTGCATAAGGTAAAATATAAAAGCCTGAGTGGATTCCAAACTGTTAATAGTTAATGCTAATAGTATAAAACCAAGGTGTGAAATGGTACTATATGCAAATAATCTTTTTATCCTAAACTGTGTTAAACCTAACACAGTACCTACAATAAATGATAAAAAAGAACTAAACAGTAAGCCAGAAGTCCAGCTAAAATTAAAAGCAAAAGAAAAATTACTAGTATAATGCACTACTTCTAATAAGAAGATTAAAATAGAAACTTTAGCTATTATAGCTACAAAAGTTGTAACTATAGTTGGTATAGCATCATAAACATCAGGGCTTCAAAAATGAAATGGAGCAGCAGATATTTTAAATAAAAATCCTACTGACATAATTAATAGAGAAATGTTTAAATAAAAAGGTTTAGATTGGTCTAAGATGTTACTTGTATACTCATTTGCTATACTAGATAAGCCCGTCATGACATAATAACCATCTAAACTCGTTGTACCTGAATTTGCATATAATAAACTTGTTCCCAATAGTATAAAACATGAGGATAAACCTCCCAGTAAAAAATAAGTAAGACCTGCTGAGGTAGATAGTTCAGAATTTCTGTAAAGCGTACAAAGTAAATATAAACCATAACTTTGTAGTTCTATAGATAAAAAAATCGAAACTATGTCACTAGCAGATACTAAAAGTGTACCTCCTAATATTATAAACAAGATAATTAAGGGGTATTCAATAATCCTAAATTGTTGTGCTGTTTTATTAATAAGATTAGTATCATAGGATAATTTAGAAAATAATATACCATAAAAACTAGCATATTTTTCAATTCAAACTTTTCTGGGATAAAAAGCACTTAATTGTAAAATAAGAGCACTTAAAAAATAAATAAAGATGTGAAAAATTTGTGTAATGGGAGTAGCATGAAATAAACCACCATAGATACCTATACCTTCACTCAAAAAAGACATATCTACATTTCTTAATGCTATTACAGAAGAAATCAGCAAAATTAAAATAGTTTGTCTTGAGTATAAAATGGACTTTTCTCGTCTAAATGTGACGGCATTAGATAATAAGAGAAATAATAAAGAAATAATAATCATTAAGTTCTGTAGGATTCAAACCTACCTGTTTTTCTTGCAAAACATTAACTTATAAAAATAGAAAAAAAATTATGATGTCATTATAAAAAAAAAACGTGTTGACAGTTGTGTTTACTAGACATAACAATGTATTTATATTTTTTAAGGAAATGTAAGGTATCAATATGTATATTATTAGACCAGTTAAGATGTGAAATGCATAAATTGTAAGTATATAAACTAACAGAAAACTGCCCCTCTTGTCTATGCTTCATCTATTTCATCGGATGCTTACATGCTCTTTTTTTCCAGCTGGTGCTTTATAACACCAGGGAATATAAGCAACAAGAGAAGAAAAAAGGATAAAATGTGAAAATAACCGGGAGAATAATTTGAATTACCATTAATGCATGAAATTAACGTTTTAACCAGTTGAACTATTATTTTTTTTTCTAATTTACTAATTTACTCATGTATTTGCCTTTAAACAATTTATCTTTATGTAGTTTTTTAATGTAACATGGTTTACTTTTAATTTTCTGGCAGCAGTACAAATAAAACTATATGTTTTTAGTGTCGTTTCTTTCAATGTTTTTAAGGTAACTATATGATGTGGACAGTAATTGGTTGGTTTTAGCTAATGGGTATAAAACAGTACCCCTTCATGCTTTTCTCAAATTATACAAAGCTTTATCGTTCAACTTACGCGATTTAAATAATGTTAATTCAAAATATTTAAAATGTAAACTAGATCTAGCTCTAGTTAATATCTTGTATTCAGGTTTAAAATAATCAATATTAAATTGTTCTTTTTTAATAACATGAGATCTAGCACAAACTTCTAATATTTGAAGTTGGAAATTATCATGTACATGAGCCAGAAGAGCATTGTAAATTTTACTTTTATCTTTTGAGGTTTTTAGCTAAGTAATCTAAACAAGAATAATTGCGAAATCGTGAGCTGAAGTTAACAGAGCTTTCTATGTAACATCTACCGTTTATTTTATTATTAACTCACCTCCATACCTTTTTTTATTTTTTTGTAATATCTTATTTTTATGTAATATCTTATTTTTATTACTTCACGCCTCACCGTATATTATATCATCATATAAATCGGAATTTTGCTTTTTTTTAGATTTGTCTTAAAACATTTCAGATTTCGGCCTTTGAAATGTATATTATTTAGTGTGTATTTACCACGAGCCAGAGGAGAAATTCGAATTCTCGTTTTTAACGCATGAAATTAATGTTCTAACCATTTGAACTACTCGGGCTTTAAATTTAGCATTAAACGTTTATAAATGAGAGAAAAAGCGCTTGTTTTGCTTTAAGATAATTTCTAGTTAGGTATTTTAACTAAAGGGTGGATACCCTGATTTGAACAGGGAACTAACTGTTCCACATACAGCTGCTCTACCATTGAACTATAACCACCTGTTTCTGTTTCATAAATATTTTAAATTAATATGCTTTCTATTTAGTATATTTTCTTTTTCTATTTCTATTTAAACTCTAAAGTTTTATGTTGGAGTGATTCGAACACTCAAATGTAAATACCAAAAATTTATGACTTGCCTATTAGTCCACAACATATTTATTTATTATTTTTAGCATCTCTTAGATTTCTTCTAAATAAATAAGCATTGAAGAAATTACATCTTAATAATTTATCATGCCACGAGAACTATCATAACATTTATAACACGTTTGAAACAAACAAAAAATGTTATGTACATGAAAATAATATTATATAAAAAATGATTACATTATTTCAATATATAATAATATTTATTATTTCATATCGTATTTTCATTTATATATTTACTAACGCTACTAGGCGACAAGCCTACAAATACTCCGGTTTTTTTTTATAATTTGAAATGGTTTTACTAAATTTAGATTTTTATAAAACAGGAGTACCTATTGATCTTAATTTATTTTTAGTTTCGTCACTCACTAAACAATTTATATTTATTTTGTATAGTCTTATATAGGATTTACCCATATGCATATCACCAAATTTTAATTTAATGATGTTTGAATGCTTATAGCCTGCCACATATCTCACCCTTTTTATTAATATTTAAAAAGGGTGAAAATTTATCCAGATACCTTTGTTCATTTTCCATTAAACTATTTTTTTCTATTTTAATATTGCTTATGCTTTTTAATATTTCTAATATGGTATATTCAATATTATTTCAGCCATATTTATTTCAGCTATATTTATTTATCATGTTATAAAATTTACTGTTGTTTCCTTTGTAGGTAGAGTATTTATATCTATGCGATCTAAAACGCTGCGAAAGATTTTGAGCTGAACATATAAATTTTAGTCTTATCAGAAATTAACTATATGCATAGATATCTGCATTATTACTTAATAAAATTCTTTAATTGTCGTATATGAAGCCCTGTTTCTGTTTGTATAATCTAATCCATTTTAAGTTTTCCATTTTAAGTTTTCCATGTATAGATAACAAGACTCGAACTTGTACGGCTGAAGCCATTCCATCCTAAGTGGAAATTGTCTACCAATTCCAACATATCTATTTTTCTGTTTTTTTTTTATTAATTTTAAGGTATATTTTTTAAGTTATCGCGTATAGGTTTATTATTAGGCATGTTTCAGTGAGGAGCTCCGTCATTAGCCATGCCTGCAAAACTTTATCGTAAAACGAACGATTATGAGCTAAAGATCAATCACGTAATAAATCTTCCATATACTCACTTAAATATGTTTTACACTAAGTTAAATTATTATAACGTAAAAATAGGAAGTGAGGAGTTATAAACGTCTTGATATAAATGTGTTGATATAAATGTCGTGATTATATGCCCAAGATAAGATTCGAACTTATAACCTAAACATCTTCAGAGTTCCGCTCTACCAATTGAGCTTCTTAGGCTAGGTTATACCTTTACCCGCACGTATATATATGTAAAAAAAGATTAACTAAAAACTATAGTTAACGTTGGAGACATCAGGATTTGAACCTGAATTAACGATATGCAAAATAGATGTTTTACCAATTAAACTATATCCCCTAAAACACTAGAAGTTCTATTTATTACACATAAGATATATATATATTTATGAGCGGGATTTAAAGATAGAAACGTTATAAAGATAACATGTAAAACACCAAGTAAAAACAAGTAATATGTATAAAATTACAAGAAAAAATCTTTAATTTATATGTAGTTACGTGTAAATTATCTAAAGTTCAGATCTTTACAATATGGCTCATTTATATATAAACATGAAGATTACTAATTATGATATTTCTGCCTTTTTAATAGTAATTACTATTAAGAGATATATCTAATATAAATTTAATTGTGCTTAAGCTCCTAACATATATTTGTCCTTTAGACATAAATAAAAATTTTATCTTAAGATTTAGATGTATATACCTTTAAGCTTTCTTGTTACATATTTTTCTAAGCTTTTTTATTACATATTACTTTATATTTTACAATATAATAAGAACTTTTAAAAACATACAGAAAATATAAAATCTTTATGCTACGTGCCTATATTGCTTTTTACCATTTTTTATATTTATTCAAACTAAATACTTAATGTAACATGAGCTCTGGAACAAGAAAATATGTTTTGTCTACAGTTACACATACACTTCAGATATCTTGGTTATTTAATTATTTTAATGAAAAGCTACACTTAAGCATGTTATTGTATTTACTTGCACCATGTAAAAAACAATTGCTTTTTATATCCAAAAAACGACTTGAACGTTTACGGCACTATGCCAGCGAATCTTAAGATCGCTCTGTCTACCAATTCCAGCACTCGGACTTATATCCAGATTATTTTCTTAAGGCCAGAATGATTTGAACACTCATCTAAACTATTATGAGCAGTTGGCTTTACCAATTAAGCTATAGCCCTTTTTATGTAAACAAGTTATCTAAGTAAAACTGGGCGAAAATCCTTTAGTTTTAGTCATGTTGCGTAAAAGTTTTACTAGAGCAGTAACTGTGACATATCTAAAGGTTTATAATAAAACTCTGTAAAAATATCTTTTTAATATTTACTGGATACAAGTAAGCCGGTTCCTGTTATTGTTTATGAATCTAAATAAAGGCTAGGTTTAGGACTGTTGTTTCAGTGTAATACAATACTGGATGAAAATTTATTAAACCTCATCTTATATAAAAATGTATTATCAATTTTCTGTTAAAGACCAACATTTGTATGCTTCTACGTTTCTACACCTAGATAATTTTCATGTAAAAAAGTAGATAAACCTCATAAGCGTTGGACTTCCCTACACGGTTTACTTTAAACCGCTTTAAACAATGTGTATCGCAGAAATATTTGTATTTTTAAAGTTAATTACTTTTTTTACTAGGTAGCCCACATTATCTAATATAATTATTTACATATTTTTTTTATTTTTAGATAGATTATAATGTAATTTAGATGTAACAGTAAAGATGTAATGCGGATAAAGGAATTGCACCTTTATATGCTGGACATGAGCCAGTTATGTTACTTATTACATCAACCCGCATATATATATATCTTTTTAGCCCAAGCGGGATTCGAACCCGCGTTAAGTTGATGAAAACAACATGTCTTACCACTGGACAATTGGGCCTATATAAATATAATATCTCTTGCTTATTTTATACTAATAAAAAAGGAGCCCAGTGCAAGTATCGCACTTGCTTCTACCGATTACAAAACGGTAACATTACTTTTATGCTAACCAGGCTAGACAAGAGATATTAGTTATATCTATGTTTTATACTTTATCATTGTTATCTTAAAGATTTTATACTTTAATTTCTTCTGTTCAATGTTTTATACTTTAATTTATTTCTTAAAGATTCTTTACTTTAATTACTCCAATGTTTTATACTTTAATTTATTTGTTAAAGATTTTTACTTTAATTTCTTCAATGTTTCATACTTTAATTTCTTCAACCTAGATATAAGTGTATTATCTAGTAAATTATAAAATTAGTACTTTGTGCCTAAAAACGTCACAATTCTTTAAACCAAAGCCTATTTAGGACTTTCATTTTTAAATGTATCATCTATTTCAGTTTATTTCCACCAAAATGCTTTTAAACCAATATATTAGTTTAAAAGACAAATCCTAATGTCGTAGTGTTAAACTACATATATTTGAGAATGTCTTAAGGTATGTTTTGTGCCTATATGCATTCAGCACTTCTCATTAATCAACATAGCTTTCCTGCCGTGCCTATCCTAGATAAGTATATCATCTGTTTTAGTTTATTTATACATAAAAATTATTTTAGTGAATAATAAAATCCCAGTATGAGTCATGGCACTAAAAGGATTGCGCTTATAGCTATAAACTCATAGCTTATAGTCACAAGAGATTTCTACTCTCATAACTATATTAATAAAGGTGGATAAACAACAGGTAAACCATAGGTTAACAAACCCAACTCCTTTCGTACAAGGGGTTATCCTTATTTTATTCTAATCTCCTCTAGTAGATAGAAACCATACTGTCTCACGACGTATTTAACCCAGCTCGTGTAGCTCTTTAATGGACGAACAGTCCAGCCCTTCATGACTTCTGCATTCATGTGGATGAGCTAAGCCGACATCGAGGTGCCAAACTGCGCACTCAATTTGTACTCTCTGGCGCAATTAGCCTGTTATCCCTAGCGTAACTTTTTCATTAATCCAAGACCTTTCCTTTCTGCATCTTGTGATCACATGCCCCGCTTACGCGACTGATAGACCTGTAAGTCAAACAGTAAAGCAGGTTTAAGCCGTTAAACTTAATAAGTATAATAATTATCATTTAACTAGATATCTCTTTAAAAATAATAATTATCAGCCCTTTAGAATCATCTTAGGGCCTTTTAGATATAATAGTAAACAAGAAAAATCATTATTTTTAAAAGCTCTTTCATATACATTATGGTTAATGTATTTTAAATTAAGTTAAAATAGAAAAAACCAAAAAATAACGCTTTAGATACATCTACATATAAACGTAGTTAAATCCTACTAAAAAATAAAATTCCAACTTAAGTGGTTACATAAGTGAATTAGCATTACAACAATACCAATTTCAGACTAAAATAAAAAGCATGCCTAAAATTTTTAGGCATGCTTAATTGCAAAAAGCAAATTTACAAAAATTAATTTGGATATCCCAGGTACTTTTTATGGGATCTGTGCCCCGCATAAACTGCCTCCTAGCAATTGTTACTATCAGTTTTTACAACCAGTGAATTTTTCTTTAATTTACTGGTAGATTTTATATAATATGATAAATGAAATAAAGGTGTTTCAATGTTATCTTACCAATTACCTTATACACTACAAGACATTTTGTCATATTCAATAACTAGTAGCAGTAAAGCTGCAAAGGGTCTGTTGAGTAGGTCGTTTTATTACTAAAATCTTCCCCTCCAAGAACCGTACAAGCGACTTTCATCGCATACGGCTCAAGCACTCACTATGTTTAAGGCTAAGTCTAGTTAACCTAAAGATATCTAAAAGATATAATATAAATAAGGCTATATAAAGCGTTATAACAAAGTTACAAGCACCAATTCCAAGTCAGCATTTTTTCAAATTAGTCAAAGACCTATTTTTATCATTACAATAAAACAATTCGCTTTTTAGAATATCCTTTACCCACTAATGCTTCATCTTACCTTACGGTTTGACTTCCAAAACATGTATAATATATTATACGCTTTGGCCATTATTGGGCTTACCTAGTTTATTTAATAACACCTTAATGATTGCCTTAGGACTCACACTATACGTACGTTGAAATCTAGCCCATAAAGAAAAAAACGAAAAATCTTTTCTACTTCAACAAGTTTTGTCAAGTCATTATTATTTTTGTAGCAAGATGAAATATACTATTTCTTGTACTTTATAATTTTATTAATAACAATCTAGTTATACGCTTCAAACGTGGATTCAATAAATCTTTGCCCATAGCAATCTAGCTCCCCAACCTACCTTATTTTCAGTGAAACTGACAGGTAGGGTAAACGGGCTTCACACATAAAAGTTACCTTATATGCATGCCGTCAGAGCTCAGGTAATGGACTACCTGGAGGGGTTACACCTCATTGTTACTAAATACTTATCTAGTCGCTTTCTCGTCTAACTAGAGGTAAACTGTATCTGCACAGTTATTCCAATTTCACCGAGCCAATCATTGAGACAGCTGTTGTATCGTTACATCATTCATGCAAGACCGCATTTAACGGCCAGGGTATTCCGCTACCTTAGGACCCTCATCTGTAAGGCCGCCATTGAATAAGGGTTCCTTCAAAACCTAGCTTATTTTAGTCAACTAAGAAAATCCGATAACCATTTACCATCGGGCAGAGATCACACACAATACTTCGAATTCATTTTTTTGCAGCGTGCTTTGTTTTAATTAAACAGTCGTACAACACTATTTCGTGTCTCCTCTTCCTATTTTGATATTAATAAAAAGGATGGACCACCTTATCCCGAAGTTACGAGAGTCAATTTGCCGAGTTCCTTAATGATTGTTCACTCGAACGCCTTCGTATACTCTACTTGCTTACTTGTGTTAGTATTTAGGTACGGTATCATTTCATTTTTAGGCGCATCATCTGTTTCAGTTTATTTACACTAAAAAAATGCTTTTTACAGTTTTCCAGAACATTTGTCACTTATTTTATACAACAATAAAAAGTATAGAAAAAATGTTATTTCCTGTAAAAAGATAGGTTTGCTCATCGTTTATCCCATTAGGGACCTTTTTATAAAATAATACTAGATAATTTTATTTATTTTTTTAAGGTATAATAAACTTAGAGGCCGTAACTTTATGTAAATTCCATAAGCTTTAGGCGAGGGGAGTCTAGATCATAATCGTGATCGTCATCGTCATCATAATCCTGATCGTAATCATAACCGGGATCGCAATCCTAATTGGGATCGTATTTTTAGTCCCATCCCCTTTATCGTTACTCATGTCAGCATTATCTCTTGAGCTGTTTAATTTTAACCCTTGTAAAGGATTAATCCAAAACCTGCCCAATGTTCCGCTACCCTATATTTACAACATATGGTATACATACATACCTAAATATAGACAAGGTTTCGGTATTTTGTTTAGATCCGTTAAATTTTAGGCGCTTTCAATAAAAAAGTAAACCAGTGCTCTATTACGAGATCTTCAAAAAATGGCCGCTTCTAAGCCTATTTCCTGGTCGATTAATATAAAAACTGCCTTAATTTCACTTAACAAAAATTTTGGAACCTTATTAACTCTTGTTCTGGGCTGTTTCCCTTTAGACATACAACCTTTTCGCACTATGTCCGATTATTTAATCTACATATCTAGTCCTTCCGAGAACAAATACTCACTGATAGAGTCTTCACGACCCCCCAATGTCCACAAAAAACATTTTTCCTATTTTATATAGAATTAATGCTAGTTGTATGAGATCACAATTCTGTACCTTCTGATATTCTATTTAAATTACCTACTTAGATAGGTTTCGCGGAAAACCAGCTATCCTAGTCAGTATTGTCTTTCACTAACTTACCATAATTCTTCGGATATCTATGCAACGATAACCCGTTCGGACTTTTATAATCCTGATTAGAGTAAGATCACTAGGCTTCGGGTCTAATTTTTGATACTATATCATTACATCATAATTGTTTTACCTAAGCATTGCTGCTCGCATCAAAAATTAACTTGCTGACCCATTATGCAAAAGGTACGCTCTACTTGTTTATCTTGAGCTGCTTATAAAATTGCTATTTCAATCCTTTCCCTCACGGTACTTTTCACTATCGCTTATATATCATATCTTAGTTTTAGAGGAAGGTTCCCCTTTTCTTCAAACAGATATCTTATCCATTTTACTTATTAAGACATTTATCTTTTCTTGAAAAATCTCTTTTCTCTTTTGATTTTTTTTCCTGAAGTTATTAAGATATTTCAATTCACTTCGTTTAAAATTTAATTTCTTATTAGAGTTATAATGCTCGCCACATGCACGTGGTATTTTTGCATGGACATGTAAGCATTTATTTGGCTTAGCACTATGCTTTTTTTACCTGCTCCCGACTTTTCCTTTTCATTTTAGATGAAGATGAGACTTTGATATTTGATGAAACAGGTATTCCACATTTTCGCCCTCTTTGATATATAGCTATGACTCCGTAACAATTTCTTTATATACTTTTTTTCATCAGATGAAAAATTATAAAATAATACTATCCATATGTCTCACAACACTACTGTATATTACAAAAAGAATATTACAAAAAAAAAAAATAGAAATATAATATTGCTTTTATTATCCTTTATTTTATTAAAAAACCTTAAAAACACATAGTCGGGTCATTATGATTCGAACATAAAATTTTCTCAACCCAAATGAGATGCCTCCCCAACCTGGCTCTAACCCGTATAAATATAAGTGTAAAACTTCTAAATAATTGTTTTTAAATTTACTACAGAAAATATCCGATTCGAACGGATGTGATCACTTTAACCAAATAAGTTTCAAGCTTATCACCTTAAACCACTCGGTCAATTCTCTTCACTTGTTTAAAAAACAAAAATATAATTGATTCCTCAGCGATTTGAACGCCAAACCTACTCTTATCAAAAGTATACTTTACCAATTAAGTTAAGGAACCTTTATATTACTAAGGCTTTCTTGATAAACAATAAAAACTTAAAAATGAAATAAGATATATATATATAACGACTTTAAATATAACTTTAAAAACAAGTTTGCGGAAAAAAGATGATTCGAACATCCAGGTGTTAATTACACAATATTTAGCAAATATCTTGCCTTACCAATAGCAATTTTTCCTATGCATATCTAGAACATGCAACAATCTAAATTTACGCGAGTTAGACCGGCTACGATCCGGCATCTACTTTCTCGACAAGAAAATCCTTTGCCATTTAAGTTACTAACTCTAGAGATTATAATGTACGGCCAGTCGAAATCGAATCGACATACTTCGTTTGGAAGACGAACAGTTTACCATTAACTCATAGCCGTTATCTAAAAAATTTTTTATAGATAAGATACATAAAACTTATTTTCTATTGAATTACATTTAGGTTTATAAAACGTTTATAACTAGTGTGTAAAAATCATTTTTAACTAAGATCCTCAGTAGTACATAGAGATAAAAAGGATTAGTCAAACAATATCAACAAAATGTCAATATAGTATAGAGGATTCTAAACCTAGATGATGATGTTCAGTAAAATGATAAGCTAAGTATCTTCATAAGCCTACTGCTATAAAAGCAGTACCTATCATGACATGTAAGCCATGAAAGCCAGTACCAAAGTAAAAGCAAGAGCCATATGTACTATCAGAAAAAGTAAATGAAGACACTGTATACTCAAGAGCTTGTAAAGCAGTAAAAATTAAAGCTAATATAACTGTAAATACTAGAGCATGTAATGCACCCCTTCTATACCCTTTAATCAAAGAATGATGAGCATAAGTAACTACAAACCCCGAGGATAACAATATAACAGTATTAAGTAAAGGTAGTTCGAATGGATTGACCGAATCTATACCACTAGGCGGCCATTGTGTTCCCGCTTCTACAGCAGGAGCTAAACCGCTATGAAAATAAGCTCAAAAAATAGCTAAAAAAAATAAGGCTTCACTTACTATAAATAAACCGATTCCCATATTTAAACCTCTTTGTACTGCTGAGGTATGATTACCTAAATATGTAGCTTCACCTGTAACATCTCTAAATCAAAATGACATAGATGAAATAACCAAAAAAAACGCCTGACATAAAAATTCTTGCGCAAAGGTAAATACGTGCATCGTTAAAACACCGGACATAGTTATAGTTAAAAGAGAAGCAGAAGTTAAAATGGGTCAAGGTGAAGGTGATACAAGATGGAAGGGATGAGCTTGAAAATTGGTTCTTATAAGATTTGTCATGATTTGTTTTATTTTAGATGAGGCAAATTTTACAAAAAAAAGATTTATATCTAATTATCTTTAATTTTTGCAGGAAATTTTAAAGATAAGTTTACTTACTTATTTGAGAGAAATTTTTTAATTAAAATTGTGATAAACCGACAAGACAGGAGAAATGTGTTGTAGAGACAAATGTAAAATAGAAAAAAATAAGAGGTAAATTGAACACCCTGTATACAGGGTCTAAAACGATCCTTCTGCCAGGGAGTTAATCCCTTTATATTTTTTTTTTATTTAATTATGCTTAATCTTGACTTAGGTATAAATAAAAACTAATATTAGTAAGACCTGCGGGACTTGAACCAGCGTATTGATGATTAAAAGTCACAAATTTTACCAATTAAACTAAAGTCTCTCGCTAATTTCTCGTTTACATTAAAAGATAAATTAGCTTAACCAAAATTAATATTTTTTATTTATTGTTATAATTATGGCACCCACCATAGCTAATAGTAGTATAATAGAAGTAATAATAAGCCATATTGAATAAGTGCTATACATAATATTACCTATACTTGCTATGTGTGACATTTCTGCCAAATTACCGTCTCATAATTTAGAACTTACAAACACAATTTTATCTTCTAGATAACTGGGAAAATTTAGAAAGGCATACAAGTGATTAAAAAAACCTAACTCATAATAAAGTAAAGTTTGGTAAAAAGGATAAATAAAAGAGATAGCTATTAATATTGCCAATGGTATACTGTTGCTAGTATTACTAACTAATTCAGATACTCTTACATTAATTAACATTAGTATAAACAGAAACAATATTGAAACTGCTCCAACGTAAACTAATAAATAAGATAAGCCTATAAAGCTTAAACCTAAAACGAGTAAAATATTAGCGATGCTTAAAAATAAGCCTATTAAAAATAATACTGAAATTATGGGGTTTTTGCTTATTATGACAAATATACCACAAAGGACAGAAGCTAGAAAAAATATATCCAAAATTATATCTCTATAACCATTAGTAAATGTTTCATATATAAGTAGTAAATTATTCATTGTATTAATTAAAAAAACATTCTACCTCTGTAATCTAGAAAAGCTTAAAATTTAAATAAATTTTAAAAAGATTTTTTTTTTGAGGAATTTTAAGTAATTATGTGGAATTATGAATAATTTTAAAATTTTACCCAAGCTAAACTATAATGGTTAAACAAGAGATCGCCTTTCCTAAAATCTATACGTTTTCTAGATATACGCGCTACCCTGTGAGTGACATACAGATATTACACCCTCCACCTTTAAAAATCTTATCTAAAAGTAAACAATATGCTACCACACAAGAAAAAAAAGACATCTACCCATCATAGGGCGTTAAATAGATCTAGTTCATAGATACATTCATATTCACTAGGGTTTACAAGATCGATGTTTAATCATGGAAAGTTAACTATATTTGTATTAAAAGGATGAACAAGAAATCTAAAACAGCTGGGAAGTGTACCAGGGTAATAATCTCCTATATTTCTTTCATACAAATAAGAAAAATTGACAAAAGTATCACCATAACCTGTAAAGTAAGAATTTCTCATATTACCATGATGGTCAATATAGTATAATTGTTCTATTCAATGTGATGGCCCTAAGTCTGGAAAAGGTTGTCCATGTAAATCCTTTCTACTAATAAAGGCTGGTATATCGTAAATATACACATAGGACTTACATATTAATATGATTCCAATATAAATAGTAAATGCTCATGCGACACAGTGAATAAGTGGATACAAGCCTCCACTTGTAGAAATTTCAGCGATCTTAAGTGGTTCACACATATTAATTGTTTCACTTGAACTAACTGGTTCACCTACGACGTTTGATTTTTCTGTGTTAAGAGGAAGATAATTTTTTATGTAATTGGAAAGATCATAACATCCCTGGTCAAATCAGTTAGGTTGGCTCGGATTAGTATTACCAGAATTAACAAGAAAATGCTTTTTTATATAAGTAGAAAAATCATAACATCCTTGGTCAAACCAGTTGGTTTGACCTGGACAAGGTTTATTAGGGTTACTGCAACAGTCTACAAAATTACGCTAGCTCTCACATAGGTCTTGCGTATTCCCGGATGTTTTTTTTGATAAAAATGAAAAAGGTAAAAATAAGCACTGACATGTAAATTCTTGTCCAAAATCAAAAACATGTATTGTTAAAATACATGACACAGATGAAATAACCAAAAAAAACGCCTGACATAAAAATTCTTGCGCAAAGGTAAATACGTGCATCGTTAAAACACCGGACATAGTTATAGTTAAAAGAGAAGCAGAAGTTAAAATGGGTCAAGGTGAAGGTGATACAAGATGGAAGGGATGAGCTTGAAAATTGGTTCTTATAAGATTTGTCATGATTTGTTTTATTTTAGATGAGGCAAATTTTACAAAAAAAAGATTTATATCTAATTATCTTTAATTTTTGCAGGAAATTTTAAAGATAAGTTTACTTACTTATTTGAGAGAAATTTTTTAATTAAAATTGTGATAAACCGACAAGACAGGAGAAATGTGTTGTAGAGATAAATGCAAGATAAATAGTGTGAGAAATTAGTGCTAAACATAAGTGTAAAATAGACAGTATGAAAAATAATAGGTGAATTAAACACCCGGTCTACTGTATGTAATATAATAAGCCAATACACAATAGCTATACCTTTTACCTAATTACTTTAACTATTTTTTAATTATGCCTAATTTTGAGCTAAAACTAAATATAAAGATAAACTTATAAAGCTTAAACCTATATTAGTAAGACCTGCGGGATTTGAACCCGCGTATTGATGATTAAAAGTCACAAATTTTACCAATTAAACTAAAGTCTCTTTAAATTTTGGATTAAAATTATTTTATAGTAAGAGACATGAGGAATAACGTAGTATAAATAAGCGTAAAATGCGCTGGATATAAAAACTAGTGAAACCTATAAATACTCATGAAACCTCTAAATACTAGTGAAACCAATAAAGTAAATAATGTAGTGTAGCCAAATGTAAAGCCCACTGTAAGGAATAGGCGATTCGAACACCTAACCTATCGTGTGTAAAACGATCGCTCTACCGTTGAGCTAATTCCTTTATAACTAGATGTCTCAATAACGTGTGTAAGACTTGAACTTACAATCTTTGTGGCCGAAACACAATTCTTAACCAATTAAGATAACACGCTTTTAAAAACAATAAATTAAAGTTTTAGCTCTCAATATAACCATTGTCTTATAAGCCTTTAAAGTGAATTGAACACTTATCAAAATATTAACAGTATTTCGCTCTACCGTTGAGCTACAAAGGCTGTAATAACTTGACCCTATTCTATAATTAATTTTGTTTTTCAAAAAGCGGCTTAGAAAAATAGTAGAATTTATAGTTGAAAGATAAAACGATACACATTTAAAGCTAAACTTTAAAGTCAAGAACACTCAGACTTGAACTGAGAATTTGAAGTTTGAAGCTTCCTATTTTACCATTAAATTATATTCTTTATATTATATATAACCAATAATTTTGCTTTAAAAAAATGATTTTTAAGATGGATAGGAAACAAGAGATTCGAACTCATAGAAGCTTCATGCTATTGAGTTTACAGCTCAACCCATATTGCCAATTATGGAAGTTTCCTTTATAAAAATTATCATGGAAAATTTTTATTTATATATACCCCTTTATAGAAGAGAAAAAGAATCGAACTTTTTTAGTTTTTACACCTAATTAGATATAGTACCTTTGAGCATACTGCTCAAACCGTCATACCAAGATACGGAACCTTTCTTATGTTACAAAAACAAAATAAAGCATAACATAATATCTTGCACTCCCATGGTTTTGGGATGTTTTTAAGCTTTTTACAAAATATTGTTTTTTTTACTTGTTTTTGTAACAGGAGTATATTTAAAGTTAATCAAACCCGTGCAATTTCCACTACACGAACCATATTTCGACTTAACACCAATTAAAGTCACACGTTCGAAGACCACATGCCTAAATTTTTGAGCCAAATCGCCCAAATTAAAAATAAACACTAGCCAAACTTAACGCACATACAATTTTCAGCGCCTGACGAGTGGTTAGTACCTATCTGAGATTTGATTCACCGTGCCGTACTTATACACGATTACTAGTAATTCCTATTTCACGCAGTCGAGTTACAGACTACAATCCATTTATAACCATTTTTGGGGATTAGCTCAATCTTTCAATTTAACATCCTTTTGTAAAGGTATATGCAGCACGTCTATAGCCCACAATATTTAGGCCATGATGACTTGTCTTAGTCCCTGTTATCTTATCCAATATGATGGAGAACTACTATATATATAAATATAGTAAGGGTTTACGTTAATTTAATGGAACTAACCAAAATCTCACGACATTAACTGAAGACAGCCGTGCAACGCTTGTAAAAATATTTTCTTTTGTTATTACTTTTTATTACTTGTTTATATCTGTGTGAAAAAAATTAAGAAAAAGTTGAAAAAAAAAGAAAGATATAAATATTCAAATTGTGGTAAGGTTTTTTGCGGATTATCAAATTAAACAACATACTTCACTACTGGTTTCAGAAACGGTCTAATGATTTCAGTTCCAATGTTGCCAAATTACTCTTGAGGTGGAATGCTTACACTTTCATTTATAGAATAAACTAATGTCTAGTCTATGACATTCATCATTTACTGCTCCAACTACCAGGGTATCTAATCCTGTTCGTTATTCAGAGCCTTCGTCCCTCAACGTCAGTTATCACATAAGGGGATGCTTTCGCCTATACCTGTGCCATCGTTTTTCTTTCGAAAATAGGTATCGTAGAATTTCATCTCTACACCATTAGTACTTTAGTGCCCCCTCACAAGTAACTCTAGTAAATTAGTCCCGTCTATGGCTTGATTTACCGTCTAGGTACCCTTTAAACCTATTAAAGATGAATAACACTAGTCTTTTACGTATTACCGCGACTGCTGGCACGTAGTTTGGTCAAGACTAATAGGCAGAAATTGTCATTATCAAATATCTACCTAGAATTTTATTCGACTAAGTCGAGATTGCACGTATCTTTATCACAGTACAATTAGCTATCGCTATACATTCCTCCAAATTGCTGGTTCAGCCGTTAGGCTATTGACCAAGATTCCTCACTGCTGTAATTTTCATCGTGGGCTTTATTCAGGCCCACTGTGATCGATCAACCTCTCAGTTTCGACTACGTGTAAAAAGCTAGTTAAACTTTTACTTTAACTACTACAACTACACGAGATAGATACATCTAAGAGCGAAATCTAAATTTCTTTCTTAATATAAGGGATCTTTCTCCTTACTCCTAGGTAGTTATCTTATCATATACTCACCTGTACACCACTACTAGTTAAAGAGTTAAACTAGTCGTACGATTAGCATGTGTCAAGCATTTGGACAGCGTTCATTCAGAGCCATCATCAAACTCACCTCTTATATTTTTTAATGTCTAATTTTAATCATTCTTCTAATTTTAAATGTCTAATTTTAATCTTACTTCTAATTTTAAATGTCTAATTTTAATCTTGCTTCTAATTTTAAATGTCTAATTTTAATCTTCCTAATTTTTATATTTTTAATGTCTTCTAGAAATAATCTTCAAACCTTCTAATTTTTGTATTTTTAATGTATTCTAGAAATAACCTGCAAACCCTATAATTTTTAATGTCTAATTTTATAAATCTTCAAACCCTATAATCTTTAATGTCTAATTTTATAAATTTTCTAACTTTAACTTTCTAATTATTAATAATTTTATAAATTTTCTAACTTTATAATTTTTTTTTTTTAATTTTATATAGTATTATACTCCTATGGTGTATTATACTCCTATGGTATATTATAATTATACTACATGATATTATACTAATACGGTATATTATAATTATACTATATGGTATTATACCACTATGGTATACTAGGATTATATTATATGATATTATACCTTAAAAGTATATTAGCTTAATATTATTTGGTCGTATATTATGATACTTTAACTTTTTAAATTATAATAATATATTAAAATATGGCTTTAGATGTATATACATAAAACTTTGGCTTGTTTTAAACAGTCTATATATGTAATTTTACTACTATTTAATCTATTTCTAGATATAAGTAATTTTGTACTTATATATTATATACTGTAAACTAGGTAAAATGGGAAAGCATTATATAGGACTGTAAGCTAATATACATATTATATATATTAACTTAAAAGATCTTGGCATGCCTGGTGCTAAACATTTTTTTTGATACGGCAAATGTAATTATATCCTACTTATAGAGATACGTATAGTAAATAAACGAAGAAATCTTGGTAAAACATATTTTGAAAATACATATACCATAAAAATAAGTAAAATAAAAACAAAAGTTATTTGATTCAAGAAATAAAAAGGTACTAATTGTGGCATATAAAATACGTGTATATTTAGTTGGTGCTTTCATTTTTTAACTAAGTAAAAGAGAATTTTCATTTCTTAACTAAGTAAAAAAGAATTTTCTTGTGTGAAATATGTGTGCCGCAATCTAAGCATTAGATAAGAGAGAATAGACACAAGATAAATTATAAAAGTAAAGTGTGGAAGAGACATGAAGATATTTTAAGATAAAAAGAATAGGTCTTGTAAAAAAAAAAAGTTAGATATATACCAAGACCTAAGCATACAAAAATACACTTGTATCTTTATAGTTAAAAATATATATATGTAACATATAAAGGGGTTATGATCGAGAAAAAAAAATAAGAAAATATAAATAATGTTTCTTGGCTTTATCTTACTACATAATAGATTAAACATCTTTTAAATTATCTAGAAGCCTTTTCCTTATGTACCTATCGCTTTTTTTTTTAAGATATCTAAACAAAAAAAAATAGGCCCTGTCTTTCCAAGTAAGTGGGATAAGTGTATATCTTTATATATACACTAGTTAACAGGAAATTACTCATCTCATGTTTAGAAATTTTATCTAGATATCTACAATATCTAGTTAAAAACATATAATTATTACATTCTCCATTTGTAAAACTTAAAGCTGTTATTTAGGTTTTATACTATTACTTTATTGAAAAATAAAAAGGCATGACAAATAAAGGATAATATATTAAAATTATTTTGTGTTTTTTCTTAAACTATCCCGTAGGGTTGGTTTGTTTTTTCAACGAGATGTTTGCCTCCTAATATTAGCGTCATGTATTTCGTGCGCACGCAAGAAAGTCTGATATCCCTCATCCGTTCAATTTTTATTAAAGTCATAACGACTTTTACTTGTCATTACTTGCGACCTAGCTTCCAAGAGGTCAGCGAAAGCTTCTCCAAATTTCCTCTTACCTTCTACATCTTGATAATAATCCCGGGGTGGTTTTACAATAGAACCGTGAGCGTCTTTTATTTCGAACACACCGTTTTTATCTTTCCCATTATTTGTGTAAGGTCCCACGGATTCAGAGGCTTCTACATATGTAGGAAGTACTGTCTCACTAGGCAAATGAGAAGTTTTAGCGCGTTTTGATTTAAGTTTATATTCATCTAGCGCTAATCTTTCTCTTTTATTAGTTTCCATCGTTTTCCGTCAAGCTTTAACTTTGGAAATTAAACTATGATTTTCAGTCTCCGCTCAATGTATTTTTTTAATATTTTCTAGACTTTGTACAATTTTATGCTTAGGGTTTTCTATTTGCTCAGGGTTTTCTAGAATATTCCTTAAATCTTCGCTGTTATGCAAAAATTTTTTAGATATATTTCCATTTTTTAGAACTTTTCTTTCCCTTAGAGCTCTATCCCTTATACTCTCTTTACCTGAATTTTCCCCATATTTTTTAACATGATTACGGTGGTTATCATCTAAACGAGAATGTATTCATTTTTTCATGTCCTCAGATAATCAAGCCTCACTAACCCAATAGTTATGCCCTTCTCTACATCTATCATAAAAAGCCTGAGAAATAAGCGGTCCAAATATTTTGTTACCTTTTTCATCCTCGGAATAATTACGTGGAGGTTGTACTATAGAATTATTAGCGTCTAATATTCTAAGAGGAATAATTTTATGTCCTTTTCCTATAATTTCTTTTGCGTTGTTTCTATAAGGAGGGCTAGATCGAGAAGCTTCTACTTTTGGATAACAATCATTATCTTCTTGTTCAGTTGTATTATTCCTATCTTGTTGTTGCCTTCTATTTTCCCTATCTTGTTGTTCCACAATTTGTCTCTCTTGGGCTATAGGATAGGTATATATGGGCATTTCATCTACGGACCCAGCAGTAAAACCACCTTCACGAGCGGAGCCACTTTTTTCAAGATTTTTCTCAGGCGTAGAAGTTTTATATAATATTTTAGATTTGTCTCATTTTTCATAAAAGTCCTCCATTGTGTAGTCAACTCCCATTTTTACAGTAAAAACTTCAGTGAAAAAGCAGTGAACTAGATATCTAAGTGTTGCACCAAAACAAGCTCAGTTTATACACTCATATAAAGTCAAGGGATTTATTATAAAGCCTCCGTAATAACAATACCTTAAACTAGCCATTATAATGGCAACAACAATTATGGAAGTTATTTTGCTAAGGGTAATTTTTTTTAAGATGTTTGTAAAACTTATGCGTGACTGAACAGGTGAAATGACAAAGGCATGAGGTTTAGGTGAATCTATAAAAAGCATATATCTAATATTATGAAAATAGTTAGATAAAAGCATATTGGTGTGTTTTTGCTCAAGAATTTTTTTTTCAAGAAAAAGGTCTTTAGTTGTATCATTAGATATAGAATTATTTAAAGTAGTTAAAAATCTCGTTCGAGAAAAAATAGATCTAACATTTTTAACTTTTTTTCTTTTTAAATAATGATTGTTTGGTCCTGAATAATAAACCACTAAGGGAAGAAAAAAAGAGTAAGCTATATTCAATTTATTAAGAGGTGGCACACTATCATATTTAAAGTGAAAATCAGGCCCACTAATAAAATTAATCAAACTTTCTAAGGAATACACAATAAAAGTTATACGAAAATACCTATCAGATACCTTATCTGCATCCTCTAAAACATTAATTTCTGAAACCAATTCATTAAAATTATCTATAAGAATAGGGTATTGTTGAATAAATTCTTCAATTTCTATTGGAAACGGATGATCAAGAACTGGCTCGATATCTAGATCACCTTTATTTTCAAGGTACGATTGAAGTTCTCTAGCCATATCCATATAAAACTGGTATTCTCTTATAAATACACCTAAAAAACGATGATTCTCAATATAATCGCTAAGTGGTGTATTTGTGTTACTTTCTACGCTAGCATACCATTGCTCATCGAGCAAGGTTTGACTAAATTCCATCCCAGTAAATCCATATCTACTGGCAATTATTAATGATACAGGTAGAATAGAGAAAATCGCAATTAATGAAAGAGGTAACCCAATGGCATAAGCTAAATGTTGACGCATACCAAGTATACTTTGAAGAGGTAAGCTCACAAAAGCATGGGGTTTGGGTGGACTAGTTAGCCCTCACTCTAAAGAATTAAACGCTCTATTTAAAAGACTTTGTAATAAGTCATAATAAAACTGAGGTACTGATCATGGGTATCTAGATGTAGCTCTACCTTCTACTAATTGAACATATAATATATAAAGAAAACCTCAAGTAGCTATAACACTAATTAAGGATCCCAAACTACTTACTAAATTTCAACCGGCAAAAGCGTCAGGATAATCACTTATTCGACGTGGCATACCTTGTAAACCTAAGAAATGTTGAGGGAAAAACGTTACATTTACTCCTACAAATAACACTCAAAAATGTATTATTCCTCATAACCTATTGTACTCCATACCTAAGATTTTAGGTATTCAGAAATATCATGCACTGTATAGAGCAAATACTGCACCCATACTTAACACATAATGAAAATGAGCTACGACGTAATACGTCTGTAATTTATATAAATAACTACCCTTTTACTATGTTTCATCTAAGCTAAACAAGTTTAAACCTACGCTCATACATAGGCTTTTTAAATGAAACAATTTATGAGGGGACTGGACTAAATCTTTATTAACTTTAAATCTTATCTTTATTAAAAAAAATTAAAATTAAATACATTGCGTATAGTCTCTACAGATTTTTCTATACATATCTATATTTCTACATATCTGTATCTAAAAACCCACGGTATAGCTTACAATAATGTCGTATTATATTAGCATAAAAATATTTATTATAAATTCCACCGTTCGCTATATCTCGTTTAAATATATACATATATAGCGGATTAACCATTCATTTAATAAAAGGATATAATAAATGAATATTTAATCAAGCAATGTGACAACACAACACATATATTAAAAGTAAAAATAGTTTTAATTACATCTTTAGCATAAGATAAGCAAAATTTATTTAGATTAACTGTAAACATTATGGTAATTATAAAATTTTAAGTAAGAAATTTGTTTGTAACCCAATAAAGGATATTTTTTAAAATGCTCAAACAAAAGTAATCTAGATTGAGCGTTATAAAGAGATAAACGATAATATTGAAAATTAGCGTTAGCTTTAGGTTTATCTTTAGAGATCTCATTGTTACTTTTGAAATACAATTTTATTCAACTTAAAATATGCAATTCCTCATTTTGCCCTATAGTAAATTTAGACCCTCTTAAATTACCTTTTTCATTAAAAACTAAATTAAAATTACCTTGAGCTTCTATAAAGCCGGATAACCAGGGAGCAAAATATGAAGGTAATACATTTATACTTTCAAAGTGCTGCAAATAAATTTTTTTATTTTCATACTTGTTATTTCTATTAATTAAAAAATTTTCAAGATCTTTTACTAATAAACAGTCCTTAGCAAATTGTAATTGGCATTGTTTTCTAGCAGTTAATAAGGGATATTTAGCTAAAATAACAAAAACTTTAGCTAAATCATTTCTATTACTAGCTATTCATGTAACATATCTTGTTTTTCTTTCGATTACTACTTTGCCCCCTATAACTTCTTTTATTTTATTTAACATGTTAACGTTTTCAACTGTATTATTTAAAGAAACTATTATTCGTATAATTATACTATTTGATTTATTAGAATTTAAGTTACTTGTAATAGTACCATCTCCTTCCAGTAAGCCTACAAAAAATTGCTCTATGTATGTTTTATCCTCTAAATTTAAATGTTCAGAATTATTTGCAATTAATAAATTTGAATCTTTGCTTTTTTTAGTTTCCTTTATTTTACTTTTAATAAGTTTATCGTGGAATGCTATATCAAGGGAGGCGTTAGCTAAAACTACTCCACTTAATCCTCCAACAGTAAACATGAATACAAACCCTAATGCAAAAAGCATAAAGGGTGTTAAAGTGAAAGATCCACCATAACATGTGGCTAATCAACTGAATATCTTAATACCTGTAGGTACAGCGATGATTAAAGTAGCAGCTGTAAAATATGCTCTTGTCATTGAATATTGGACAGTATCTTAATCTAAGAAATATATATATATATTTCTTAAATTTCTTGCGTGCTTGTCTCTGAGGATCCTTTGGTTGCAATACTTTTTATTTTAATTATACCTTTATTTTCCAAATGTTGACCTTTAGTTATTTTGATGTAGACTTTTCTGAACTTAAGATAACTTACGTATTTACCAGCAAAAACATTAAATGCATCGAAATAGTTTATTAAGAAGTGTGCGGTTTTAAACCCTGTACTCTTATAGCATCATATGCCAGTGCTGTATTGGGAAAGATTACCCATTTTCACTGTATCATATAAAAGTTTCAAAGGTACAACATCATTTTGCTTTAAAAAAAATTCTAATCTTACACTAAATCCTGTTTTATGTGTTTTACTTTTTACAACACTGATATGAAAACAGCCATCAGCTTGGGTAAAACCTGCCAACCAATAATTATCTAAAGTTAAATAATTTAAAGGCGGTAAAATGGTATAATTAAAATCTACATTATAATTGTGCTTAATTAGCTGTTCGTGCTTAGGTTTGCTTACAAACTTACCATTAATTAAAGACAAAATATAAAATAAACCTTTTCTATTTTTACAAATATAGCTGATTGCTTTTTTGTTATTGATTTTGTAAACATTACCATATCCTATTCGTTTTTTAATATAGTAAGCCAAGGTTACATCGTTTTCAGCAAAAAGAATCTGTATTTGCTTTTTACCAAACCAACCGTCCCCTTCTATCAATCCAGCTAAAAAATAACCAAATTCAGTATCCGTAAGACGAGATTTATGATTGGGTACGTGATCGGAAATAGAAAAAAGTTTAGTATAACTATTATAAGTATTTTTAGTGTCAGCCGTAGCGTTTGCACTAAAACCAAAATTTCCTGCTGATAGTCCCAGTAATTTATTACAATTTAAGTAGATTTTTCCTAACGTAAAAAATACGAGTGGACCACTTATACAGGAGTTTCCAGCATATAGCAAGATTTTTACCGTGAACACAAATTTATCCACGTCTAGACCAACACTATACATGTGGTGCGATCAGACTACAAAACCTAACACACCTATGGACATCATGGCATACACCATACCAAGATACAACTTTAAGATGAGATTCAAGCTATTACCACTAGTAGTAATACAAACTAACTTAAACAATATGAATAAACAAATATCTAGATGTTTGCATTTAAAGATAATTAAGATTTCATGTTTAAGTTTAACCTTTAACCATAAAACTAAATTATAATGAAAATAATTTCTAGTTGTCGCTTATTATCTCGGCTATAAAGTGTGGACCATCTCTTTTTCAACCTATTTGTAATTTTCTCAATCTTTTAAAAAGAGATTTCAGTTTTTGGTTAATAAACTATTTGGAGAAGCTAAATGAGCTTTTTGACTTTTAAGAGTATAATATTTGTCTAAAAGTTTTAACCTTTTTTGTTTAGCAGACTTGGGAGGATTATGGTTAAAATATACCATAAGCTTGCTCATATCATCTTTTCTAAAAACTGTTCATTTAAAAGCTCCTACTTTTACCATAGGGTATATAGTACCTCCATATAAACTTACCAGGTCGTCTAAAATAAATCTATTTTTTTGAGAAACAGTGATAAATATTTGGCTAGATGGTATATTTATATAAATGCTTCCATCTGAGTCAAAAAAACCTGATAACCATGCGCTATCATAGGTTAACCTTTCACTAGGTTTTACTGTAATATTATATTTATCACATATATTACCTAATTGTAATATACGGACTGGATTTCTTAAAAAACCATTTATTTTATCCACAAGTAAAATTAAGCCTTTTTTGTGATGCAGTCTATACCTTAGTCAATTAACGTTGGATTTTATCTTAACGGACCCCCCAAATTTCTGCTTAATCAAATATAAACAATGTTTGTCGCGAGTTTCCAGAACTATTTCTAAACTGGCATAGCCTTTTTTTGACAGTTGAAAACAGCCATTTCCATCTATTACTCCTGCTAATCATTGAGAAAATTTCTTATCGGGCAAATTAATGTCTTTTTTAGTTGAAAACAAACGTATGGCCTCTGAGATTCCTACTCGCATGCTTAATCTTTTAGACAGTGAAATCTGAGATTTCAAGTATGACATATATATGTTACTTGGTGCTTTGGTTATCGGCGGGTTATTAATAGAAAACAATGTTTTTTGTACAAACATTCTTACATTTTGTAGCTTTTTCTTAATTATAGATAAAATATAAACAAAAGTAGTTTGCACTTTAATTACTATTAGATTCCTGCGTATAGTTTGTTGCGTTAAATTTTTGTTTAAAGGGCCGTCTTGACCAAATACACCTTTGTTCGAACTAGCAGAAATGGTTGTACTAATTACACCAAAACCTGGTATGATTAATATATAAACCTCTGGGTGACCAAAAAATCAAAAGAGATGTTGGTATAAAATAGGATCACCACCTCCAGCTATTTCAAAAAATGATGTGTTAAAGTTTCTATCTGTTAATATCATTGTAATTCCCATTCTTTTTTTGACCTACTGGATAAAATTCCATGGCTTAAAGTATAATTACTTAGCTTGAAAAGTTATTAAACCTTAGTGTAGGTACTCAAACACTCTCGTGTTTGATCGGACCATATCTTATATTTTTACGTTATAGAAATTTTGTAAATGATCTCAAGTAAAATTTGTTCTATTATTATTCATACCTGATTTGATCTTTACTATAACTTATTTCCCTTCATTTGTTTTATCTTCATTTTTAGAAATGACGTTTAATATTTTTATTCAATCTAAGGAATCTAAATGTTTAGTTCCAAATACAGGATAATTTTTAGCAAAAACGTTACCTTTAAGGTTAGTAGTTCTAATTCTATATTCAGGCTTTGGTTTATCCTCTCTTATTTTTTTTTACATATTTTTCCAATAACTCAGAAATAAAACTTAAAAAACGTATACTATCTTGTTTTTTGTTATATACTCTTTTTTGAGATATTTATAATTTACATTCAAGCTTAGGATCTTTACCTGAAAAAGTAGTTTTACTTGAAACGAAGCGTCTGCTTCCTTAAACCCTGACAATAAAAAGTTGGAATGTAAAAGGTCTAGAGATACACATTGTTTTTCAAGACTTGTACCTTTATCATTATTTAAAAAACCTATTAATGCATATAAACTATATATTTTAGGTCTTCTCATATTTCCGTTTATTAAGGAAATAACTAGTAATATACCTTTATAACTATTTATAGTTAATATATATAAGCATCAACCCCCTTTTTTCTTGATAATGAACCCGCCTCTAATACTTTTTGAATAATCAAAGCTAGAGGTATATCTTTTAAATAAAAAATTATTTATAGAAAAAGATAATTTAACTTATCCTTAGATGACCTTAAAGTTTTTGGTCTTATTATTGTACCATCACCCTCAATAAGCCCTGTTAAATAATAACTAAAAAGAGATTTATTTAAATGGTCAGTCATGTTATTTGTATGAAAAGATATAACAGTTTTACATAAAGGGGAAATTAAAATTTCTAAGCTACAAGAAAAATATTTTGGCGTATAGCCTCTGGGGTTCTCTAAAAAGTTCAAACTTAATAAATTACCTGCTGATTGCGATATATTGGTATATAACGATTCCCAGCATACAGCCAAATTTAATGCCGGCAGAATTAACTTACCGGCTAAAACAGGTAAAGATAGTAGTAGTAAAACTGCTGTAATAACTACTGCTCAGCCAAATAAAGCCAATTTGTGTAACCTTATACCTGGACTTCTCATATTTAAGATAGTAACTATAAAATTCATTGCCCCTAATAAGCTACTTATTCCTGAAAGATGTAAAGCAAAAATAGCTAGATCTACGCTAGGTCCACTATGACTTTGTATTCCGGAAAGGGGTGGATAGCAATTGTGTTGGTAATTTCATTTTCCTAGTTCTTGCTATACGAAGCATGGCATTACAGGAAAACTATCATTACACTCAATAAATCTCTTTATTGTTCGGACTATACCTTCATCTTAATATTATTGCAAATTTATTTATAAGTAAATACCTTTTACATAATCTCTAGGAGATTATTTCTAAGTTTTATTACCATATCTCTTAATTTATGTAATTTTTAAAAATCACCTTTTTTGTTATTACATGACCTAGCTCATGTTCTATATTTCAATGATTTTACTCCTTTCATTGTATCCTTAAAATATACAATTATATTTTAAAGAGCTCTAGAGTTAGTTGTATCTAATATGTAATGGTTATACATTTCTTTGTGTCTAACGGCATTAGATATATGTAGTATTAAAGATATCGTTTGTAAAACTATTTTATCTAACTTTTGAGTTATAGCAAGACCATGTACTATCCTTTTAGAGTTTTTATTACTTAAATAAAAAACTTCCTTGTGCCTCAAAAAAGCCTATTAATCAAGCTTTATTTATTATACTTTTAATTGCATGTGTACCTTTTAAAGGTAAAGATACATTGTTTCAAGCAGGCGAAATCTAGTTACATGGAAATTAAAAAACTTTTATTTTTAAAAGTTTTATATCTATGTTTTCCTTAGTTAAAGTAATATCATTTAATATATAAAGCTTTTTTAACCTTAAGTAACTAAAATATTTAGAGATTAAGAGAGGATATTTATCAAATATAGGTAATATAATTGTTTCTAGGGCCTTTCTGTTTATTATATAAAATTGCCCTTTGGTATTACTTTTAGTGATTAGTCCTGCGCTTATTTGTTTTTTAATGTAAGAGGCTAAGATTATACCTAGACTGAACCAATTCATAAAACAGCCCCTTTATCAGCCGGTGTGTCATAGAAAAATTACCATCTCCGTCTGTAAAGCCAGCTAATCATTGTTTAAATCAAATTTCATTTTTATTATTAAGATGCTCTTCGTTTAGTCTCTGATGAGTAGAAAAGAAACATTTCTTTTCTACTCAGGCGTATTGTCTCCTTGAAATATACATATTTACGTATGCACTAGTTAGTTTTATCTAAGCTAAACATGACTAATGTATGACATGTAATTCTAACCTAATGTAAAATACTGGAAGATGTTCACGCATCGAGAAGAGTTTCATACTTTTTATGTCACCATAAAAATACTCCCAATTATCCTTAAGAGTTCAACCTGTACCCGCACCATTTTCTATACCACTAGCAAATAAAAATAACATGATACTTGGTATTAATAACCAAAAACTAATATTATTTAATCTAGGAAATCTATAACCCATTTAATTTAAGTAAAAGTTTAAATTAAACCATCCCTTATTAGGATGAAGTAGTTTACTACCCGGCTGGACTATGTATTCACCCATTATTATACATTTATGCGGTAAATGTAGCAATGGGGCTTCGCGTATAGTCTCTGAGGATCCTACTTGTAATAAAAATAAATTACTTTGGTTTCCTACATATTGTTCCCATGTATATATAACTATTACTACTGATTCAGCCAAATGCATGGCTTTATAGTTAATTTATTTAAAGTTAAAAAAAAAAGTAAAGCTTCAAATAAATCAACTCAATCAGGTGTGTATATATCTGTTAACTGGAATATTAAATTCCAATATCGAGAGATTCTATGAATATAGCAAAGTAATAATTAAAATGTTTACGCATTTAACGGCATTTCCTTGTTTAGGGATAAATATTATAATTATAAAAGTTATATTAATAAAACTAATGTAGTTTATTTAAATGATCTCAGTTAAACCGTGTTCTTTGTGTATTAATCTCACTTCTAACAAGATCCGTTAAATTTATACCTTCGTTTGTGTAATGTTTGTTATCAAGCATAAGTAAAGCAATTTTTTCTCAATCCTTATAATCTAAGTATTTACTTGAGAAAAGAGGAAAATTACTGAAATAATCCAATACGATTTTTATAGATATTCTGCTATATGCAGTTAAATTGTAATATTCATTACCTGTAGATTTTTGTTTTCTGACTAACAATTTGCAATTAAGAAAAAGAGCTATTTCGCTTAAAACACTAAAATAACTATCACGAGTGACAGGTTCTAGCATTATTTGTTCGATTCTTAACCTGCAAGAAATTTTTCTTTTTTTTGCTCCATTTTCTGTCTTAGTATGCTGCACAGAAAAACTACCATCTGCATCTATGAAACCACTTAATCAACTATCGCTAGTTAAAGAGCCTGTTTTTAAAGGAAATTTTTTTATTTTTGTGCTGTGATTTATATTTAATCAATCTATTAGGTTATGAAGTTGATATATTTTTGGTGTTCTTAAATGCCCATTAATCAAATAAACTATCTTTTTCAACCCTATTACAGGTGAAATTACCAAAACACAAGCATTGTTTTTAGGTTTATATCTAATAAATCCTGATCCCACCATCTCTATAACTTTTTTTGCTAGGGGTTTGTTTTTTAAACCGAAAGTTATGCAAAATCTAGGGTTATGCTTTTTTTTTTGGTATTGTTTTTGTATCCAAATATGACCATCGCCTTCATATAAACCAGCTAAATACGTATTTAAATTATTAATTTGCTTGTACGCAGAACATGACGTTACATAACATCCGCTTTGTGTTTTATTATATAATCTTTTTTTATATAATGTTATCCCATGGTGGTCCTTTGTTTTTGCCATATCTGGGCCACCTACTAATAATGGTAATAAAAAATTACCAAAACCACCTATCATTGCTGGCATGCGATTATCTGTTAATTTTCACTAAGAGCTGGACTATATCTTTACCTTTAAATGTTTTATTTACTAAGGTATTTCACGTGTAGTCTCTGAGGAACCTACTTTACATAAGTGTTACACACTGGTATTTTCTAATAGAAAGAAAATTAAAGAGTCCTTATGTATTTGGTTTCCTGCTGATTGCCTAATCTATTTAAATGTTACTGTGTTATACCGCTTTTCTCTAAAAGAAAGTCTGTATCACTAGTTCAAACAGCTCTAAAGGTGTTTTAGCAAACAGTGAAAAGAAAATGAGTCATTTATGACTCACCCGGCCATGCCATTATGTCGTGTTTACTGTTCTTGGTAGGTAAATTTTCATTTACCGCGATAATAACCTAATTTAGCACCTTTTAGATAACTTCTAATTACTTTTCTATCCCCTTTTAAATGCTTGGCTAAACTATTTAGTGAATTAAATATTAAATTTTTACCTTCATCATCTTTAAACTCAGCAAGTATAGTTTTGGCCGCAGGATGTATTTTTACATGCACATCTCGTTTGCATATAACCAAAGCTCTTATTTCGTCTAAAGTTAAAAATTTAACCTCTACAGTCTCAACGGGATCTAGAGATAAAAAAAAGTAATCTAGATACAAATTACCTAAATACAAACAATCATTTAATGTTTTGTGATGTATGTGTATTGTACTATACATATATTGCTTAGATTCAAATATGTACAACAAACATAGGGTTTTAGCTTCATAAACGTAAACAGGTGTACCCCTTAATTCGCGAAGCTTTTTTCGTACTTTTTGCAACATTGGTTCATGATAACCAGAGCCGCTGGCTACCAAATCTACATTTAGATTTGGTTTCATGTTATCAATGAGATGTTGCTCTAAAGCTACTATTTCGTCTAGATTAGAGCTTATATCCATGATATATACAGTAAGATTTATGTCATTGAAACCATTCTTATTTAGATATCTTAAAACCTTACGTGCTTTAGTTTTGAGTATTGAGGGCATAAAATAAGAACTTATACGATTGTATAAATTAATAGAATGACCAACATACATGTTTTTATTATCTAGAGTAGCTCATACATAAACACCCTTCTGTTTTTTGGTTATTTTAAGTATTGTATCCCTGTTAATATAAGGATCTTTTATAAAAATTTTAACATATTTGTCTTTAGAATTTTTATTTTCTTCATCAGAGTTATTATCATTACCAATTGTTAAATCAAAGTTATTATAAGTAACAACTTTTCTAGTTGAAAATAACTTTAACTTTTCATTAGACATATTATCATATATTTTGACCATGAAAAATATCATAACTATCGCATGAGCAGTTATAATACTATTATATAACTGATTATCAGGTATATATTGGACACCAGGTGCAGAAAGTTCTAATCTAATTAACACAGAAAAGGCCGTTCCTATTAAACCAGCAAGTAGTGCAAAAATAAGATATAAATTACCTATATCTTTAGCATTAGATGAGAAAAATCATCTTTCTAACCATAAAGATATGTGAAATTTTTTTGTGTATATTTTATTTTTTGAATTTTCTCTTAACTGCTCATAAGGGGTAGATGGAATAATTTCCTTTAAGTGCTGATTAGGGATAGGCGAATCATTTAGATCTTGCATAAATTAACTTTCATTTTAAGATAATAGCTAAAGGGTAAAAGGGTGATTCATTATCAATGAAAAATAATGTTTTGTGTTTTGTTTTTAACTTTTGATTTACGGTTTTTAATTATAATTATTTACGTAGCCTTTATGTTTATAAGTAGATGTAAAAAAACTTTTATTCAGGCTTATAGTTCATTTCTTAGTTTATTTCTTGTTTATTTCATAAATAAAAAAAAAAGAATAAATGTTTCTTGGCTTTATCTTACTAGGTAATAGATTAAAGATCTTTTAAATTATCTAGAAGCCTTCTCCCTTATGTACCTATCGCTCTTTTTTTTTTAAGATATCTAAACAAAAAAAAAAATAGGCCCTGTCTTTCCAAGTAAGTGGGATAAGTGTATATCTTTATATATACACTAGTTAACAGGAAATTACTCATCTC